TTAACCTTAACATGTTTTATATATTTTCCTTTAAAAAAGTAGTATAATACATAAAAATAAATAAATAGTTTTTACTAAAAAAAAATAGCATCCATAGCTGAACGGTTAAAGCACCCAACTCATAATTGGAGAATTCGCAGGTTCAACTCCTGTTGGATGCATCAATAAAATTATAAGTTTTTTTAATAAAAACATATAAATTATTAATATTAGTATATTAATTAAAATGTTAATTTAACGTACTTTTCAAATCGTTGCAAATAATAAAAAATAAGATTTGGGTTCTTACTATTCTAATAAGAGCCTAATAAGAGCCCAAGAGTTTGGTAAGGGTAAAATGTAAATGATGTAGATAATGTACATAATGTCGTCTTTTAAACTTATATAAATCAATTAAATTCTGATAAATCAATATAGAATTAATATATATTAATTCTTAGTTTATATATATCAAATATCAAAATTTCCATATATATATATATATTTTAATTAATATTTCTATATATTCCTAATTTTTTTTAGCTCGTTGAGTTCAATATAAAATCAGCGTTTTATCTACATTATCTACACCTTTTGTTAAGATTTTCCCATTTTATTCTATATATATATTTTTTTCTATTACCTAAAACTTTCATTCCAAAGCTGTTAGTTGTTTTTCAAATTCATTGTTTTTCTTGGATCTGTATTGTTAGCCCCAATAATTCTTCGCTAATTTGGTTTATTTTTTCATTTAATAATAATTTTAGTTGCTCTTTATTTCCTTTTCTACATAAATACAAAACTTCGTCATGTTCTAAATTAATTGGTATTCCTAACTTGTTTGTCATTGCTACTTCTACTAAATAAGCTAAAAAAAATGACTTCGTGAGATGCTAATACTCTAGAACTCATTAATCCTTCATGATATCTACTTCTTTTCGTTTGCTGTTCTATTTCTTCCACTTTGCCTCGGTAAGGTTCTATCCTATTCGGCAAATAGATTTCAGTTTTTTTGCCCACTAAATCTTGAAATAATCTTACCTCGTTTAGTAATTTGTTTTCTTTGGCTTGTTCTATTTTTTTATCTAATTCTTCTTTCGTCATCCCTTCTTGGTTTAGTGTTCTATTAAGGGATACTTTTGAAAAAACCCTTGCTCCGTTTATATCTGAATAAATTATTTTTTTTTAATTCTTCTTTTTTTAGGGAATCGCCGCATATTTTGATTGCTTCTTCCCAAAAGTTATCTGACATATAACAAGCATAACTGATTGGTGCTTTTTCTTTTCCCAATAGCCCAATACAAATTGCCGTATGAACAACCATCATGTCCATTTCCACAAATATCTAGTCATGCGATAAGTAGTTCTTTTCGTATATCCTTTTAATTTCCCTACGTAGGCTTTCTTTGATGTTTATATAAACACTCGTGTTTAGAATAAATTAATAGTAAAAAAAATAAGCTTAATAAAAAAAAAAGTATATATAAAATAAATTTCTTTTGTTACAATTAATTGAATATTAAAAAAAGTAAATTAAATGAAAGTTTTAATAAAAAAATATAAAATGTTTTTAGATAAAAGGGAGAAAAAAATAATAATGGATGAAGTAAGATATCCAGTACTTACAGAAAAAACAATTCGTTTATTAGAACAAAATCAATATACTTTTGATGTTAATCAAAAATCGACTAAGACACAAATAAAAAAATGGATTGAAAGCTTTTTTAATGTAAAAGTAAAAACAATAAATAGTCATATACCTCCAGAGAAAAAAAAAAAAATAGGTCCAATTATAGGACATTCAGTACGCTATAAACGAATGATTATTACACTTCAATCTGGTTATTCTATTCCACTATTTTCAAACAAATAAAATTTTTAATTCTTATCTACCTTATTTATGACCATACGTTTATACAAAGCCTATACTCCAGGCACAAGAAATCGTTCTGTATTAGGCTTTGAAGAAATAATAAAATCTCAACCTCAAAAAAAACTAACTTTTCGACAGCATAATAAACAAGGACGTAATAATCAAGGAATTATTACTAATCGATACAGAGGAGGAGGTCACAAACGTTTATATCGTCAAATTGATTTTCGACGAAATAAAAAGAATATACTAGGAAAAATTACAACCATCGAATATGATCCTAATCGTACTGCAAATATATGTCTTGTATATTATGAAGATGGAGAAAAAAGATATATTTTACATCCTCGTGGAATAAAAATTGGAGATACAATTATTTCAAGTAATGAAGCTCCTATTTTAATAGGAAATGCCTTACCTTTGAGTGCGGTTTGAATTATTTATTTACGTAATTGGAAAAAACCAAGTAGATTTGCAGTAAAATCTAAAAATCTATCACTAATTGAGTAATAATAAACAAAATTATTACAATAAACCTTAAAAGGAAACTAAAAGGGAACAATAGCTTGTGATATAATTTTTTATTCTAATATTACACTATTAAAACTATTATAATAGAAAATTTATAATAAAAAATTTAAAGATATTCTAATATGGAGAAATTTTTATTTTAACTTAAGCATATAAAATATTGGCAACACTTATTTTTACTTTTATTTAATATATTTTTATTTAATAAATAATATTTAATAAATAAAAATAAGTTAATCACATTCAAATTGATGGTCAGAGGCAATTTTGAAACTGTAAAGTGATTTTTATTAATAAAAAAAAGCCTCCTAAGTTATTATTAAACAAAAAATGTTAACGTTAACGTAAATTTATAAAGTCATTCAGTCTAACGCTATACAAAAAAGTACGTTAGATGATGAAAAAAACTAGGATGTAGTTAAAAATAATTATAGTTAAAATATGATTAAAATAATTATCAATTAGATAACAAAATATACATCTAGAAAGCTGTATGCCTTGAGAAAGGCTTGTACAGTTTGGGAAGAGACTTTGTTTTTTTATAAAAAAAAACAAAATCTACTTCAACCAACATGCCTTTAGGCACTACTATACATAATATAGAAATAACACCAGGTAAAGGTGGGCAATTAGTAAGAACTGCTGGAGCTGTAGCCAAACTTATTGCAAAAGAAGGTCAATTAGCAACTTTACGATTACCTTCTGGCGAAGTTCGTCTAGTATCTCAAAATTCTCTAGCTACAATTGGACAAATTGGAAATGCTGATGCTAACAATAAAAGTATGGGTAAAGCAGGATCAAAACGATGGTTAGGAAAACGTCCTCGAGTAAGAGGAGTTGTTATGAATCCTATAGATCACCCTCATGGAGGTGGTGAAGGTCGAGCTCCTATTGGAAGAAAAAAACCATTAACCCCGTGGGGTCGTACTGCACTTGGAAAAAGAACTCGAAAAATAAAAAAGTATAGTGATCCTTTAATTTTACGTCGTCGTAAAAATGGATAATTAAATTTCAAATAAAAAAAAAAATTGAAAAATATACATAAAAACAGAAGGTAGTTGGCAATGACACGTTCACTAAAAAAAGGCCCTTTTGTAGCTGACCATTTACTAAAAAAGATTGAAAATCTTAATTTAAAAAAAGAAAGAAAAATTGTAGTTACCTGGTCTCGCGCATCTACTATTATACCAACAATGATCGGACATACTATTGCTGTTCATAATGGACAAGAACATTTACCTATTTATATAACAGATCGTATGATAGGTCATAAATTAGGAGAATTTGCACCTACAAGAAATTTCCGAGGACATGCAAAAAGTGATAAAAAATCTCGTCGTTAATTAGGAGATAAGGTTCAATGAAATATAATAAATCAAATTTAGAAGCTCGAGCTTTAGCCAAACATATACGTATGTCTTCTCATAAAGCGCGGAGAGTCATTAATCAAATCCGGGGTCGTTCATATGAACAAGCACTTATGATATTAGAGTTTATGCCGTATCGAGCATGTTACCCTATATTACAATTAATTTCTTCAGCAGCAGCAAATGCAAGTAATAATTTGAATATTAACAAAGCTAATTTGATTATAAGTGAAGCAAAAGTAGACAAAGGTGCTGTTTTAAAAAGATTTCAACCCAGAGCTCAAGGACGAGGATATCCTATACATAAACCTACTTGTCATATAACTATTATCGTAAAAAATAGAAGTCAATAAAAAGAATTATGCTAATATCATTTAGAAAGGAAAAAAAGCATGGGACAAAAAATTAACCCACTTGGTTTTCGGCTTGGTGTAACTCAAAAACATCATTCTTATTGGTTTGCACAGCCAAAAAATTATTCTGAACTTCTTCAAGAAGATCAAAAAATGCGTTATTGTATTGAAAATTATGTATACAAAAATATAAGAAATTCTTCAAATTATGGAGGAATTGCACGTATTGAAATAAAGAGAAAAACCGATTTAATTCAAATTGAAATACATACAGGATTTCCTGCATTATTGGTAGAAAACCGTGGTCGCGGTATTGAACAATTAAAAACTAATGTGCAAAGTATTTTAACTCCTGGAGATCGCAAACTTCGTATGACTTTAACGGAAGTAACAAAGCCGTATGGAGAACCTAATATTCTTGCAGAATATATTGCTTTACAGTTAGAAAGTCGAGTTGCTTTTAGAAGAACTATGAAAAAAGCTATTGAATTAGCGAAAAAAACAAATATAAAAGGCATTAAAATACAAATTGCAGGACGTCTTAATGGAGCTGAAATTGCTCGTGTAGAATGGGCTAGAGAAGGAAGAGTTCCTTTACAAACTCTTCGAGCTAAAATAGATTATTGTTATTATCCAGCTCAAACTATTTATGGAGTATTAGGAATAAAAATTTGGATATTCCAAGATGAAAAATAATTTGTTTTAATTTTTTATATCTTAATATTAAATATATTAAATTTATTTTTGTTTTATTATTTTAAAGATTTATTTATAATTTTTATTAACATTTCGAAAAAATTGTTATGCTTAGTGTGCGACTCGTTAAAATCGATGTTTTTTGAATCAACAATATAAGAAAGAAAAAACTCGATAAATTCCAATATAAACTGGAAATTAATTCTTTGCTTTCTATTGAAATAACTCAATAAATGAATTATTAAATAATAAAAATATTCATTTAAACTCTTTTTCATAAAAAAATTTATGAAGCAAAAAACTTTTTATAATTAAAAAAAAAAACTTAATAACATATTATTATTAAATTCGTATGGTTAAAATTTTATTGAAAAAAACAGTGTAAGCAAACATAAAAAAAATTTTATTTTACTAATATTTACTAATAGTTAATTTAATAAAATTTAATAAAAAAGTTTTACCTCAAAAAAGACTAATAAATTTGATGATATAAAATAAAAAACTCCACTGTAAAAAAAAAACCTAAACGCTTATTTGAAAGTAATGAAAACGACGTAATCTATAATTAAACAAAAGAATTACTAAATAGATTTAATTATTAGATGGGATGGCGAAAAAAACCAAATTTGAAAAAACTACAAAAAATAATAATAACTAATTATTTTTAAAACTAATTATTTTTAAGTAAAACTAAATGAGTTAATATTCGCCCGTGAAATTTTAATATAAAATATTATCAAAAATTTTATATTATTATTATTATAATAATTATTTTTATTTTTTTACTAGCTTAATAAAACTTTTTTATTTTTTTTTACTAATTTACTTTTTTACTAAATAAGGAAATAAAAAAATATAAAAAAATTAATTTATAATAATTTTATTCATGAGAAGCCGGATGAAAGAAACCCTTCATGTCCGATTTTGAAATAGAGACCAAAAAAAGTCGACTATGACCCTAAAAGAACAAAATTTCGTAAACAACATAGAGGACGAATGAAAGGAATAGCTACTCGAGGTAATTCTATTTGTTTTGGTAAATTTGCCCTTCAAGCCCTTGAACCAGCTTGGATTACATCTAGACAAATAGAAGCAGGACGACGAGCAATTACCCGTTATGCACGTCGTGGTGGAAAATTATGGATACGTATATTTCCAGATAAACCTATTACTATGCGACCTGCAGAAACACGTATGGGTTCAGGAAAAGGATCACCAGAATATTGGGTATCTGTTGTTAAGCCAGGTAGAATACTTTATGAAATAAGTGGAATACCAGAAACTATTGCTAGAGCAGCTATGAGAATCGCAGCATATAAAATGCCTATACGTACTCAATTTATTACTGTTACGTCCGTACAAAAAATAAATAAAGAAAATTCAATATAACTACTTAATAAAGCTAAATAAAAAAAAACAATAATTATATAAATAATTAAAATTAGTAATATTTTATTTCTTAATTCTTTCCCCCCTTTAAATTTGAAAATTTTATACTTTTTTGGGGGGGTTAAAAAAAAATGATTCAACCTCAAACTTATTTAAATGTAGCCGACAATAGTGGAGCACGAAAATTAATGTGTATACAAATTTTAGGAGCAAGTAATCGCAAATATGCACATATTGGTGATGTAATTATCGCCGTAGTTAAAGAAGCAGTACCAAATATGCCATTAAAAAAATCGGAAATAGTCCGAGCAGTAGTTGTACGAACTTGTAAAGAACTTAAGCGCAAAAATGGAACTATTATACAATTTGATGATAATGCTGCTGTTGTTATTAATCAAGAAGGAAATCCAAAAGGAACACGTGTTTTTGGTCCTGTTGCACGAGAATTAAGAGAATCTAATTTTACTAAAATAGTGTCATTAGCTCCTGAGGTATTATAAATAGAAATTAAAAATCATAAATTTTTTTTTCTAATTTAAATTATTTCTAATTTAAATCAATAAAATTTTAAATATATTTATTTGTACATTAACTCTTAAATAAAAAAAAATTTAATATTATTATTCCAAATAAATTAGTATTTTATTTATTCCTTTTTTTAAGTACATAATTATTTTTACATATATATATTTTTTATATTTTATTTTTTAATTATTTTAATCTTAAATTATTTTCATTTTAAAATTAGCAAAAAAAATTCTAAAAAACTAAAATTATTTTTTTGTCTTAGAAGCTTTTTAACTGATTAAAAAGCTTATTTATATTAATAGTAAAAAGGAGTTTTCATGAGTAACGATACTATTGCTAATATGATTACATCTATAAGAAATGCAAACTTAGAAAAAACAAAAACAGTTCAAGTACCAGCCACTAATATTACTCGGAATGTTGGAAGAATTTTATTACAAGAAGGTTTTATAGAAAATTTTAGAGAACATAAAGAAAATAAAATTTATTTTTTAGTTTTTACTTTGAAATATCAAGGAAGAAAAAAAAAACCTTATATAACAACTTTACGACGTATTAGCAAACCAGGCTTAAGAATGTATTCTAATCATAAAGAAATTCCAAAAGTTTTAGGTGGAATGGGAATTGTTATTCTTTCAACATCTCAAGGTATTATGACGGATCGAGAAGCAAGGGAAAAACAAATTGGAGGAGAAATTTTATGTTATGTATGGTAATTTATTTACATTTTATTTAAATCTTTCACATAGGAAAATCTTTGTAAATAAAAAAAGCTAGCTAGTACTATATTTCATAACGTTAGTTAACTTAAAAAAGGAGATTTTCCCTTTAATGAAGAAACAAAATTTAATTGATATGGAAGGTATAGTCACAGAATCACTTCCTAATGCAATGTTTCGAGTTTGTTTAGACAATGGATGTGAAGTTTTAACTCATATTTCGGGAAAAATAAGACGGAATTATATTAGAATATTACCAGGAGATCGAGTTAGAGTAGAATTAAGTCCTTATGACTTAACTAAAGGACGCATAACTTATCGCCTTCGTGCTAAATCGCAAAATAGTTAAATTTATTTTTTTAATCGAAAATGTCAAAAATATAATCAATTAAAAAACTTAGTATAATTTTTTTTATATTATAAATCACATGAAAATAGGAAATATAAAAATGAAAGTCCGTGCTTCTGTTAAAAAAATATGCGATAATTGTCGGTTAATTCGTAGACGAAAACGAATTATGGTAGTTTGTTCTAATCCAAAACATAAACAAAAACAAGGATAATTTTTTATTAAATAAAATTTTAATAAAAGTTATGAAAAATATATTTAAATATTTTTTATATATAATTATATTTGAAAGTAAATATATATGATATTAAAATACAATAAATTTTTGAAATAAATAAATAAAAAAGAATAATTATGCCAAAATTAGTGAAAAAAATTAGCTTGCGCAAAGGTAAACGTAGAATCCCTAAAGGAGTTATTCATATTCAAGCAAGTTTTAACAATACAATTGTTACTGTAACGGATATACGTGGACAAGCAGTTTCTTGGTCTTCCGCAGGTGCTTGTGGTTTCAAAGGTACGAAAAAAAGTACACCTTTTGCGGCTCAAACTGCCGCAGAAAATGCTATTCGCGTTTTGATCGATCAAGGTATGAAACAAGCAGAAGTTATGATTAGTGGTCCTGGCCCAGGACGAGATACAGCTTTACGAGCTATTCGTCGGAGTGGTATTATTTTAAATTTTGTTCGTGATGTAACTCCTATGCCACATAATGGATGTAGACCTCCAAAAAAGCGACGTGTATAAAATAAAAATATATTGTAAAAAACTTTTGATATTATTTGAAATAAATAAAAAAATTTCTATTAATTTCTATTAAATTAAACTAAACTAAATTAATAGTTAAAGTATAGCTTTTTTTTTGTTTAAAATTTTCTTAAATATTTAATTAAATAAAGTATTTATTAGAAAAAATGAAAAGCACTAAAAAAAACTCTAATAAATTTATTATAGAAGTTTTAAATAATTTTAATTTTTTAGTAACTAGTTAATATTTAAAGAAAAGTTACTTTAAATATTAACTAGTTACTAAAAAATTAAAAAATTAATCTAATATTTTACTATTTTAAAAAAGACCTAAAGTTAATGATTTATCAATAGGTAAAGCTGCTCCAATACCTAACCAAAGGGATACGGCAGTACCAATTAAAAAAACTGTTGTTGCTACTGGACGACGAAAAGGGTTTTGAAATTTATTTACATTTTCTAAAAAAGGTACTGTTAGTAATCCTGCAGGTACTGCAGCCATTAAAAGAACACCTAATAATTTATTGGGAACTGTACGAAGTATTTGAAAAACAGGAAAAAAATACCATTCAGGTAATATTTCCAAAGGAGTTGCAAAAGGGTTTGCTGGTTCACCAATCATAGAAGGTTCTAGAACAGCTAAACCTACACTACATGCAATAGTACCTAAAATAACTACTGGAAAAATATATAAAAGATCATTAGGCCAAGCAGGTTCTCCGTAATAATTATGTCCCATACCTTTGGCTAATTTAGCACGTAATATAGGGTCACTTAAGTCGGGTTTTTTTGTTATTAGGATAGGTTATCAATAAAAGAATATTCCCCCTAAAGAATTGGACATGAATTTTTTATTCATCCAACTCAAACTATTTTTATTTAAATCCAAAAATTAAAATTTATTTAATTAAGTTGTTTAGTATATAAATTAAATATATTAAATAATTTTATTTCATTAAAAAAAGTTCAAAATCCAAGTATATTTTTTTCTTTTTAATAATAACTAATATTTTTATTAATATGATTTTTGGATTGTCTTATTTTTCATAAGTTTTATTTTCTAATAATTTTAAAATTATGTACTTACTTAAAATTAACTTGTTAATATATTAACTTTTTTCTCATTAGACCTTTTTTTTACTTCCATGATTATTTCACATTCAAAAACTCAAAAGAAGTGAATGTAGTTTTTTTATCATATTCATATAATATTAATAAATATACATAAATGTAATAAATATTTTTATTTTTATTTATTAAATTTTACGAAGCCTTTTTTCAATTTATTAGATCATAGAAAAAATTTTATTTAAAACAAATTTATTTTTTTACCCAAGTTTTTTATTTTTTCATCTTTTTTAAGTAATTTGGGATAACAACACATCTTATTTTTAGAATTTTTATAATGTGATAGATCAAAAAATCTATAAAGTTTAATAATTAATTCAAGTCACACACTCCCATAATTAAATTTGTCTCAAAAAATAAACATATATTTTATTTAAATAAAAATTTTAAATAAAATATAGAAAATCCATAAATTTTTTTTAAAGACTTAGGTCATAAAAAATTTATGGCAATAAATAATTTTGATTTATAGTAATTTTTTTAATAATAAAGAAATTACTATATTATACAGTTTTATTAAAATTATATTCTAATAATTTATAAAGGACCAGAAATACCTTGTTTGCGGATCATTAAAAAATGCATTAACATAAAAACTGCAGTTAAAAGGGGTAATACAAAAGTATGTAAACTATAAAAACGAGTTAATGTAGATTGACCTACACTAACACTTCCACGTAATAATTCTACTATTGGAGATCCTATAACAGGAATAGCATCAGGTACACCTGTTACAATTTTAACAGCCCAATAACCAATTTGATCCCAAGGTAAAGAATAACCAGTTACACCAAATGAAACTGTTAATACTGCTAAAATAACACCAGTAACCCAAGTTAATTCGCGAGGTTTTTTAAAACCTCCTGTTAGATAAACACGAAATATATGTAAAATCATCATTAAAACCATCATACTCGCCGACCATCGATGAACTGAGCGGATTAACCAACCAAAATTAACTTCGGTCATAATATATTGAACAGAGGCAAAAGCTTCAGTAACTGTTGGACGATAATAAAAAGTCATAGCAAATCCAGTTGCTACCTGCACTAAAAAGCAAGTTAAAGTAATACCTCCTAAACAATAAAATATGTTGACATGAGGGGGTACATATTTACTAGTAAAATCATCTGCAATTGCTTGAATTTCAAGACGTTCTTCAAACCAATCATATACTCTATTGGGATAGATAAACTTTTATGTATTTCTTCTCTAAAAACCGTAAATGATACTTTTTTTCATACGGCTTAAATATAAAAAAATAAAATATATATTTATATATATATATAAATTTTTTTTATTATTTTATCTCAAGTTTGCTTTATTTGTATCAACTGCTTTTTTGAGTAATCTTTTACTTCAAATTTTGTTTTTTTTAATTAATATGATTAATAACAATTTTATAAAGATTTTCTTGTTTAAAATTTAATAAAAATAACTAAACTTTAGATTTTTACTATATTCCGATGACTAAAAAAAAGTATAATAAGTAAATACTTTTTTGTAACCATTTTAAATTTGATTAAATAAAAAAATCGGGTAACGAAATTTTACTTTTTATTAGTAAATTAAAAAAAATTAATCATAGTTTAATTTAAATAAAAAATATTTACTAATATTTTATATAAAATTTATGCTTTAAATGTTTTATTTATAACACTTAATAAATTAAAATAATCTTTTTTTTAAGATTAACAAATTATTTTGTATTTCTAAATTTCATTTATCTAAACAAGTCGCACACCCATAATCCATAAATTCCTTTAATTAATTGATTACACGATTAAACTACCTTAAATATATAAAACAAAATTTTTTGTTAGAAAATAAAAATAATATCTTAAAAAGGTTCAATAAAAAAATTTAAAATTTTTTATTGAACCTTTTTAAGATATTACCAACTTACAGGAACTCCATCTAATAATACTGAAGAATTATAAAGTTCAAGAATAATAACTAAAAAAATTGCAAACAATGCCATTGCAATACCCATTAAAGGTGTTGTGCCCCATCCAGGAGCAACTTTACCATATTCTGAGTTAAGTGGTTTTAATATATCTCCCAAACCACTTCGTTTTCCTTTTGTTCTAGGAGTATCATCAATAATTTGTGTAGCCATAAAATTTTATTGCATTAGTTGAGATTTGTTAACTTTGTGTACTATTATATTAATTAAATTAATTAAAAATAAACCATTCTTTTGGAATTACTTAAAAATGGAAACTGCAACATTAGTCGCTATATTTATCTCATGTTCACTTGTGAGTTTTACCGGTTATGCTCTTTATACAGCTTTTGGGCAACCCTCTAAAGAACTTAGAGATCCTTTTGAAGAGCATGAAGATTAAATTAATTATTGAAGACCTTCCCTAAAATAAAGGGAAGGTACTTAATTCTTTATTTTTATAAAAAACTAAATAAACTTAAATTTTTTTATTTTTTTCCTTTAGTTTGAATTTTAGGTGGTTCACGAAAAAAAATAGCAAAAAAAATTATTCCTAAAGTACCTACCAATAAAAATGTATAAACCAATGCTTCCATAGATTTTATTATAAGTGAGAAGTATGGAGATAGCTTTCGTACTAATTGAAAATAGATTTTATTTAAAAAGTTTGAAAAAAAAATTATATATATATTATTTTTTTTTTTTATTAAATTAAATTTATTTTTTTATTAAAAAAGATAGAAGAAACCTTATTAAATTAATCTAAACTATTTGTCTTTTAGTAGTAGGGTCTCCTAATTTCTGGAATGCTCCAAATTCTACTTGTGCATCTAGATCTGGATCAATACCAGCAAAAACATCTCTAAATAAGGTTCTAGCACCATGCCAAATATGACCCAAAAAGAAAAGAAGAGCAAATGTGGCATGGCCAAAAGTAAACCAACCTCGTGGGCTACTACGAAAAACACCATCTGATTTTAAAGTAGCACGATCAAATTCAAAAATTTCACCTAGTTGAGCACGTCTAGCATATTTTTTTACTGTAGCTGGATCACTAAAACTTACTCCGTTAAGTTCACCACCATAAAATTCGACAGTTACACCAACTTGTTCAACACTATATTTAGATTCAGCTCTTCTAAATGGAACATCAGCTCTAACAATTCCTTCTTCATCTACCAGAACTACTGGAAAAGTTTCGAAAAAAGTAGGCATACGGCGAACAAAAAGTTCATGTCCTTCTCTATCTTTAAAAACAGCATGGCCTAGCCATCCAACAGCTATTCCATCCCCATTATCCATAGCACCTGCTCTAAATAATCCACCTTTAGCTGGATTATTACCAATATAATCATAAAAAGCTAATTTTTCTGGAATTTTAGACCAAGCTTCAGATAAACTAAGATTTTCATTTTTACTAGAACGAATTCTTCGATCTATTTCTTGTTGAAAAAATCCTTGATCCCACTGATAACGAGTAGGACCAAATAATTCTACCGGAGTTGCAGCAGAACCATACCACATAGTCCCAGCGACAACAAAAGCAGCAAAAAATACAGCGGCAATACTACTAGATAAAACAGTTTCAACATTCCCCATACGTAATCCTTTATATAATCGTTGAGGAGGACGAACACTAAGATGAAATAAACCTGCTAATATACCTAAAATACCTGCTGCAATATGATGCGAAGCTATTCCTCCTGGAATAAAAGGATCAAAACCTTCAGCTCCCCAAGCTGGAACCACAGGTTGCACTTTTCCAGTTAATCCATAAGGATCAGATACCCATATACCAGGACCAAATAGACCTGTTACATGAAAAGCTCCAAATGCAAAGCAAAGAACTCCTGATAAAAATAAATGAATCCCAAAAATTTTAGGCAAATCCAAAGAAGGTTTTCCTGTGCGTTCATCACGAAATAACTCTAAATCCCAATATACCCAATGCCAGATTGCTGCTAAAAATAATAACCCTGATAATATGATATGGACTGCAGCTACACCTTCATAACTCCAAATACCTGCGTTATTTACGGTTTCTCCAGTAATACTCCAACCCCCCCAAGATTTTGTTATTCCCAAACGAGTCATAAAAGGTATAACAAACATACCTTGTCTCCACATTGGGTCAAGAATAGGATCAGAAGGATCAAAAACCGCTAATTCATATAAAGCCATAGAACCAGCCCAGCCAGAAACTAAAGCTGTATGCATTAAATGTACAGCAATTAAACGACCAGGATCGTTTAGTACAACAGTATGAACACGATACCAAGGCAAACCCATGGAAATACCCCTTTCTCAAAGAGAATTAGAGACTACGTAACTTTTTTGCATTAATTAATGACTATACTACAATAAAATAAAATAAAGTTTAAACTATTTTTATGAGTTTAAACTTTAATAAATTTTTTTTTTCTTTATAAATTATATATAATATAATTATTAAATTATATAAAATAATGATAATATTATTAGAAAAATATAATATAATCTTCTTAATAACATTATAAACTAATTTTTTATTTGTTAGCTACTTATTTTTTTGTCTATTTTCATTTTAAGTGCTGTTATATATTTATTTCAAATAAAAAAATGCCCATTGGTGTTCCAAAAGTGCCTTTTAGGCTTCCAGGAGAAGAAGATGCTGTTTGGATCGACGTATAGTGCGTTTATTAAACATATTTGGTTATATGGAAATTATCCATCATCTTTTATTTATTTAATATAATCTAGATGTTTTTATTTCATTTTAAACTTAATAAATTATTAAAGCTTTAATAGCATGAAATAATAGCTTAATAAAATTCATTAAGTAAAAAGGTTTAGTCATCTTTTCTATGGTTAGTTAAACAAAAAATAAAGTTTTAAACTTCGTTAAAGATTTAAATTAAAAAATTAAAAATTTAATTAAATTTAATAATTGAAAATTTTATTTTGAAAATTGCTAAAAAGTAAAAAAAGCAATAGACTTACTTTTATATGTAAGTAAGACTTAACTAATTTTTACCGAAGTAGATTATAAACCTAAAGATATTACTAAAAACCGTTTGTAAAAAAAAGAAGATATAAAATACAAAAATATTTTAAATAAAAAAAATATATTATTTAATAAATATATTAAAGAATGAATTGTTTAATATGCTGTTCATTAAGTATATAAAAAACGAATTTAGACTATTAAACAAAGTTATGATAATAATTTAAAAATATTTATGAAAAAAAATATAAAATATTCAAATTTTTATAAAAAACTAAAAAAACTAATAATATTTTTTCAACTGCTTAAACTGTATTGGGCAAATAAAAAAGCTAGTACAGTTATATAAAAAAAAAGAACTTATTAAATTTTATTATAACAATCGACTTTATCGAGAAAGATTACTTTTTTTAGGTCAACATGTAGACGATGAAATTGCAAATCAACTCATTGGAATTATGATGTATTTAAATGGAGAAGATGAAAGTAAAGATATGTATTTATATATTAATTCTCCTGGTGGAGCTGTTCTAGCTGGAATATCTGTTTATGATGCTATGCAATTCGTAGTTCCAGATGTTCATACAATTTGTATGGGATTAGCGGCTTCCATGGGATCATTTATTTTAACTGGGGGTGAAATTACTAAACGTATAGCGTTACCTCACGCTTTGCGCCAATATTTGCTTTTTTTTAATTAATAAAAAGATGTATACGCCTCATAGAAGGTAATAATAGCATGACATAAAAAGCTTGATAAAATCATCTTAAAAGAAAGTTTAATATCAAGATAATTCATTAAAATTTTTTATTTATTTCAGTGTTATAAATATGATTTTCTTTAGCTTTTTATTAACTAGAAAATATAAAAATACAAATTTTAAATTTTAGTTAAATGAAATTTTAACTATATTAAAAAAAAACTTTGGCATTGTTTTATAAAAAAAAAATATAAAACAATCGAACCATAATAGTATTTAACAAAAGAAAAATGGTATATAAAATTTAAAATAGTTAATTATATTAAAAAATATTTTATTGAAATAAATCTATATTTAAAAAAAAATATATATTTTATTATTTTATTTTTAGAGCTGTATACAATATAAAAAATGCTTGTACAGTTCATACAATTTTTTATATGAAATTTTATAATTAGGGTAATGATTCATCAACCTGCTAGTTCTTATTATGATGGACAAGCAGGTGAATGTATGATGGAAGCGGAAGAAGTACTAAAACTTCGTGATTACATTACTCGAGTTTATGTACAAAGAATAGGTAAACCTTTATGGGTTATTTCTGAAGATATGGAAAGAGATGTTTTTATGTCAGCAAAAGAAGCAAAAATTTATGGCATTGTGGATCTTGTAGCTATAGAAAATACTTAAATTTTTAAATAAAATTTTTTTTAATTTAAAACGAAATTTAAAATCTGTTTGATATATATATTTAAATAAATAAAAAAGTTTACATTATATTTTCCTGGTTAAAATTAATTTAAACCAATAAATTCTGCATATAATTTAAAATGCCTACTATTCAACAATTAATTAGAAATCGAAGACAACCAATGGAAAATAGAACAAAATCTCCAGCCCTTCGCGGATGTCCTCAACGAAGAGGAGTTTGTACTAGAGTGTATGTGCGACTTGTTATGATTATAAAATTATAAAGAATAAAAAAGTTCAGTATAGCAGAAGAAGCTTTTTTATTTTAATAAATTACTAATCTATTATTTATTTAATGAATAAATGAAATTTATGGCTTTTATTGGTGCAAATCCAATTACTTTAATGTAAGATAAAAAAGCGAATTTTCAATACTATTGATTTAATTACAGATGTGTTAAGCGAAAAAAAGTACAATAATAAAGTTTATTATAAAATAATTGTATGATTGCAAAAACGGATTAATAAGGTCAGCTGCCCAGCAAACTATCAAAATAACATATCGTTACTAGATAAAAAAGTTTTTGATTTTAATACTTTTTTTATTTGGTTAATCAAATAAAGCTAAAATTTGAAAATTATATAAATTACAAATAACATTTTTAAATTTACAAAGCTCCGGTATATAGAAAGGACCTCACCGTTGAAGAAAAAGTCATAGAAACAATGGAATCCATTATTTTTCTTATTTCAAGGTCCTATTCTTTTTGTGAATAAGAAGGTTTTTAACTTGAATAAATTATGGTTAGGAAGGTTAAAGTAGCAAAAGCCATTGGAATTTTTACTTTCTACACTAGAAAAGTCAGCTTTTTTTTATCAAAAATTAAAAAAATAATTTTATGTATCTAAAGATGTATATATATATGTTTATTTTTTTTTTATAGTTAAAAAATAGTGATAATCAAATCAAATATATATATATTTCGTTTTTATTTTTTTATTTTAAACAAATTTTTAAAAAATATAATCAATAAAATTAAATTTGTTACTTTTATTTTTCATTTAACTTTTCTATTAATAAGAAAAATAATAATAAAAAATAAATAAAAAAAGATTATTTTTTTATTCCTTAATTAAAATCAATCAGTAATTTATGAGAGTAGACATTAATGACTAGAGTTAAACGTGGATATGTAGCTCGAAAACGACGAAAAAATATTTTTACACTTACAGCAGGATTTCAAGGGGCTCATTCAAAATTATTTCGGACAGCCAATCAGCAAGGAATGCGAGCTTTAGCTTCTTCTTATCGAGATAGAAATAAACGAAAAAGAGATCTTCGTCGCTTATGGATTACTCGGATTAACGCAGCATCCCGAAATAATGGAATTTCTTATAATAAATTAATTCAAAATTTATATCAAAATCAAGTACTTTTGAATCGAAAAGTGCTTGCGCAAATAGCTTTATTAGATTACAATTGTTTTTTTACAATATTAAAAAAAGTTAGTGAATAATAAAGAAATAAAAAAAAAAAGATTAAATAAAAATCCTTCCCTGGAGCAATTGGGTTCCAGGGAAGTTAATAAATTATTAAAAAATTTATTGAAAATATAGAAAACTTTAGCAACAATAAATCAAAAAATTAAATTAATTTTCATTATTTAGAAAAGGTAATAAAGCTAAAACACGAGCTCTTTTAATAGCAATAGTCATTAAACGCTGTTGTTTTGAAGTTAATCTATTCATTCGTCTAGATAAAATTTTTCCTTGTTCACTAATAAATCTACGAAGTAAATTTACATTTTTATAATCAATAATCTCACCTGATCTAATTGGTGGTAAACGTCTACGAGAAGATCGCTTAGATTTATTTATAGCTTGTTTCATAAAAACTATTTATTTTTTTATTTCTTTGTGAATAGTATGCTTATTACAATAAGAACAAAATTTGTTTAATTCTAATCGAATAGGCGTATTACGACGGTTTTTTTGAGTAGTATATCTAGAAATACCTAATTTTTTTTTTTCATTATTTTGAGCACAATTAGTACATTCTAAAGTAATTGTTACTCTTACGTCTTTATTTTTAGCCATAATACTATTTATCTCGAATATTGAATCTCTAAAATTTATAAAATATATTTAAAAAAATTAGCAATTAAATTTAAATTTTTTAGCGAATTATAATAATAATAAAAAACTAAAAAAATTATTATTATTTATAATATAAATTTTTTTTTATATGAAAGTCTATTTTATTTAAAAAACAGGAAGAATTAAAGCATCTGGAAAGAAACGATTAATTTCTATTAATAAACCAGCTAAAAATCCGAACCATAGAGTAGCTAATACGGGTGCTGTAGAAAGATACGTTTTTACATTTTGCATTGTAGGTCTCCTTATAATACATATTTATAAAATTTTGAATAAACTAATAAAGTTTGTTATATTTCTTATAATTTTTTTATATAATAAAATAATTAATTAAATTTTTTAAGAAAAAACAAATAAATTAAAAATTTACTTTATATTTTTTTATTTAATTAAAGTTATTTTATCTTAAATGATACCTTTTTTATGAAGAAAAAATAATATTTATATATAATTTTTTATTTACATAAAAACAATACCCACTATATATATAAAATTTATTTACATTTTATATCTATTTTCCAAATAAAATAACTTTAATAATTTTATTTAAATTTTATTAAAAAATATAATTGATAAATTAATAAAAAGTATAGGAAAAACTTAATAAATAAGATACAATTAGTTATAAAATAATAATTAATTATGGGAGGGATGTAGCGCAGTTTGGTAGCGCGTTTGTTTTGGGTACAAAATGTCGCAGGTTCGAATCCTGTCATCCCTACCCGAAAATATATATATAATAAAATTCTACTTTAAAGTAAATTAGTAATGTTAAACTACTTTTTTTCTTGTTATAAATAAATAAAAATTAAAATATTATTTGTTATTATTAAAAATTTTATTTGAAATAAGCGCTCTTAGTTCAGCCTGGTAGAACGCAGGTCTCCAAAACCTGATGTCGTAGGTTCAAATCCTACAGAGCGTGATTGTGAAAATATTTTGAAATAAATTCTGAATTAAAGATCTAATTGATCACCACGTCGATATTGTAAGTAAGCGGTTACAAACAATCCAGCTAAAGTTATTGGAATTAACCCTAGTACAATTCCAGATAGCAATGCTTCAACCATTTTTTATTTAACTAAAATAATATTTAAGTTAGAAACTAACTAAATTTATTATTAATCTCAAAATTTATTCGAGAAATACAATGAAATTGATGGGACCTTAAAAGTTACCTTTTTTATAGTTTCTTAGATAAGTTGTATTTTATTTAAACCAATAAATAAAACTAAAGCTAAAAATAAAGCAGCAAACAAAAATAGAAAATAACTGATTATAGTAAGCATGAGAAAAATCCTAATGATAATATAACAAATTTAGTATACATCTTTTGTAAAACAATTACCTAAATTCTTTATGAATTAAAATTTTATTAATTGAAAATACTTTTAATAATTATAAATATAACATTGACTTTATTTTGTTCAATGCTTTTTTTATAGTAGCAGATTTAACTAATTTTGCCACTATTTTATTTCGGATGATTTTTATTTTCTATAAAAATTTAATTAAAATTTAACTAAATTATATTAATAACACTTTATATTGATAGTTTAATTAAATTTAATTCAATTCTATTTTTTTTGTTGAAAAAAAAAGTATTAAATATAAAGTTTAATTAATAAAAAATAATTTGTTTTTTATTTATTATATAAGTATATTAATTTCTACTAAAAGTATTTATTATTTATTATTTATAATAATTAATTTTATTTTTAATTTAATTTATAAAACTTTAATAATTTAAATTAGTATAATATACTAAAAAACTAAAAAAGGTGTTATATTTTACATAATAAATTAATAATTTTATAAAAAATTAATTAAATTGACTAAAAAATTTAAAAAACTTTCAATTTTTTTACATCTTTTTATTTTATTTGTCTTGCTGCGTTAAAACAACCCTAGATATACTGATTTAGTATGCTTCAAAAATACCTTCGGTATAATAATGATAATCTAACTAGGCTAAAAAAAGATCTATATTTTATAAAATTTTTTAGATTTAATCTTTTATGGAATTTTTTCCAGCCTTTACAAATATATATGGAGTTAAGCATGTCTGGAAATACAGGAGAACGCCCTTTTGCTGATATTATTACCAGTATTCGATATTGGGTAATCCACAGCATAACTATACCATCTTTGTTTATCGCAGGTTGGCTATTTGTTAGTACAGGTTTGGCTTATGATGTTTTTGGAAGCCCTCGGCCAAATGAATATTTTACAGAAAGCCGACAAGAAGTTCCTTTAATTACTGGTCGTTTTAATTCACTAGAACAAGTTGATGAATTTACTAGATCTTTTTAGGAGGTATCAATGACTATAGATAGAACTTATCCGATTTTTACAGTTAGGTGGTTGGCCGTTCACGGACTAGCTGTACCTACAGTTTTTTTTCTAGGATCAATTTCAGCAATGCAATTTATTCAACGATAAATTTGAATAATAAACTTTATTTAAAATGTAAAGATATGACACAACCAAACCCAAACAAACAAAGTGTAGAATTAAATCGTACTAGCCTCTATTGGGGTTTGTTATTGATTTTTGTATTAGCTGTTTTATTTTCTAATTATTTTTTTAATTAATTAGAACAGAAATTCTTTTGCCTTATTTGGAATGAATTTAAAATTTAATATTTATAACTGTTCTTTTTATGTTTAAGTTCTAACTAAAAATGAAATTAAAAAAGGAGTATAAGATAAATGGCAAATACCACCGGAAGAATTCCTTTATGGTTAATAGGTACTGTAGCTGGTACTCTTGTAATTGGTTTATTGGGTATCTTTTTTTATGGCTCATACTCTGGATTAGGCTCATCGTTATAATAATTTAATTTTTAAATATATATATAAATTATTCATAAAATGAATAAATTATAATAAAAAATTTAAAAAAAAATTTAATTGAACAAAATTTTTAAAAAATTTTGTTCAATTAAATAATAATAAAATTGAAAGGATACTATAAAATTTATGCAATAAAATTTTATAGTCTCTTTTCAATTTAGTAAAACAATAACTCATTTTTTTAATATTCTAATTTTTTTTATAATAAAAAATTTAGAATATTAACATAAATAATATAATAAATAAAAAAATATACCTATATTTTTTTTTTATTTACATCTTAAAAATGTAAATAAAAAAAAAGAAGTTTGTTTTTCAAAACGAGCCATTTTAAAAAGTTTAATCGGAAAATCTATTATATTTTCACAATAAGCAATATGAGCCATTTTTATGTATAGTTCATCAGCTTTCCATTTTTTATAAGATATAATTAATTTAAAAATCAAATGCAAAAAAGATTTTTTTGGTAATTTTTTATTTTTATTTTCATATATATTTCTATTTTCATATATATATTGATTATATATACTTTTTTTTAATTTTTGATTTTTTTTTTTTATAATCATAAAAAAATATATATTATAGTAAAATTTATTATAATATTTATGAAACCTTCCCCCCCATTTAGTTAATTGATATGTGTTTATTAATGTTTGTTGAGTCAAATTTTTTAAATAATTTAATTTTAATGTATATCCATGATAATTTAACATTTCTTTTAATAAAGGAAAAAGATAATAATATTCAAAATATTCGATTTCTAAAGAAATGACTATCATATTATATAAACATAAAAAACCTAAATTGAATTTCATTATAATAATCATCCATAATAGAAAAAAATTCTATTAATCAAACGCTTTAATTTCATTTTTTTATTCAAAAATTAAAAATTCATTTCTGCTAATTGAACTTTTTCAAATTGTTTCTTTTTAAGTACTAAAAATATTTGTGCTAATATAACGGATGCAAAAAATAATAAAAGACCTTGAATACGTAATTGATTCTGAAGTACTATTTCTGCATCTCCTTGACCAAACCCACCCACATTAGGATTATTTGTTAAAGGTTGATCTGCTTGAATTAATTCACCCTCTGAAATAATAAGTTCTGGTCCTGAAGGCACAATATCTACAACTTGGCGACCATCTAAACTATCAATAGTTATTTCATAACCACCTTTTTCTCTACGTAAAATTCTACTTACTTTACCTGTAATGGATGAATTATAAACAGTATTATTACTCTTACTTCCATCCGGATAAATTTGTCCTCTTCCTCTATTAGCACCTAAGTATATAGGATATTTTAGAAAATTTGTTTCTTTATTAACAGCAGGATCTGGTGAAAGAATAGGAAATACAATTTCACTATATTTTTTACCCGGAATAGGACCTATTACAATAATATTTTTTTTATCAGAACTATAAGATTGAAAATAAAGATTACCTATTTTCTCTTTCATTTCCGGAGGAATACGATCTGAAGGCGCTAATTCAAATCCTTTGGGTAAAATAAGTACAGCTCCTACATTTAATGCTCCTTTTTTACCATTAGCAAGAACTTGTTTAATTTGTGTATCGTAAGGAATTTTAACAACAGCCTCGAATACAGTATCTGGTAATATAGATTGAGGAACTTCAATATCTACGGGTTTTTTAGCTAAATGACAATTAGCACATACAATACGACCGGTTGCTTCTCGAGGGTCTTCATATGCTTGTTGTGCAAAAATTGGATATGCTTCGGAAATAGATGGCCAAGCTATCATTTTCATTAAGATTATGATCGAAATCGATCGAATCACGCACTTTTTTATCCAGTGATTAATATTTTTGTTCTGCATAGTTCAATTATTCTCTTCCAAAAAATTCATTAGCAGGATACTTAGCTAAACTAGTGATCCTTATTTATAATTTTGCCCATTATAATAATAATGAAGATCATAAATCAAAAATATTCTACTCTACATTAGTAATCAAAAGAACTAACTAATAATTAACAAATTATTTTATAATTAAATGTTTATTTTTTATTCATTCATTGTATGATAAGTTGCTACAATAGAAGGAGATATACGGTTTAAATGCCGAAAAATCCAATATTTAAAAACAGTATCTAAAATGACTGGAAAAGTTGAAACAAAACAAGATATTATATGTTTATTATGGGCAAACCCCAAATGTTCTAAAAAAGAACCTATAACTATTTCCCAACCATGAGGTGAATGAAATCCAATACATAAATCTGTTAATAAAAGAATAAAAAAAGCTTTCATTGTATCACTCAAACTATAAAATAATTCTTGAATCCAAGAATTTAAAATAGCTAGTCTTTTTTTACCTAAGATAAAAACAGCGCTTAAAATAATAAAATAAATAATGTCTGTTAATAACTGTAAAAGAGTATTTAAACTATTTTCATTATATATTTTGACTAGCTGAATTGTTTTTTGATGAATTTCTATATTAAGATCGTGTGATTTTATTTCTTTCAAAGAATTTACCATTATTTTATCCAACCAAATAAGTTCTTCTATCTCTTGAAGTCGTTTCAATGCTATTTCTTGTTGAAAAGAATTAAGAAAAATTTGAAATTGATAAGTATTCCACCAATTTTTGAGCCAAGGCTCTAAAAACCAAATTTTGAAGAAAATAGAAAATCCCCAAGGAAAAGAAAATAAAAATAACATATATTGTATAGAAGCCAATGCCTGATAGCGAGATATTTGAAAATCTTGAAGAACTAATGAAGTTGATTGTCCTGTTAACTCTGCTTGAAATCCAGATAAAGTACGAGTTATTGAACGAGGTACAAGACCTATAGATTCATAAGCCGCTGTAGTAACATCAATTTTTTCAAAATCTAGGAAATATAAAGTGTTTTCTAAATTTTTTTTTTCAAAAGAAAAAAAAGGAAAAGAATAATAATGCTTCCATGTATCTAAATCATTTAAACTAGCTTCAATCCAAGCTAATTTTTTATTCATTTGTTCAATTTTTTTTGAATCTTTTCTTACTAAATTAGTTAAAATAAAAGAAGTTTTAATTTTAATAATTTTTTTTTTACAATTAATTTTAATTTTGTCTATTTTATTTTCAATTTTCTTTAGAAAGTTTTTGGGTGAAAAAAAAAAAAAATTTAGAATATTTTTCCAAAGAGAAAAAAAATAAAACTGCGGAAACATTAAAAATTGTGGAATAAATTTAATAAAAACTAGAAAATAATTAGTAACTTTATAAAAAAAAGAATTAAAAAAATTTGATATAGTTAAGACTAAATTATTTATAATGCTTAAAACAAATAAACTAATTTTATATTCTAAAAGACTGCAATATATTATAAATACATAATTATTTAAATTTGTATTTATATATAACATTATGGCTTGCCAAGACCGTCTTGAAGACAAATTTTTATTTTTATAAGAAAAATAATCTTTTTTTATATATTGTATTTTTTTGCTTGTTTTATAAGCTCTTTCCAAAGAACGGTATGGAGTTTTTGATAACCAAAAATAAAATTGCACGTAATAAGATTTCATAAATACTATTTAATTAAGATTCGCTAAAACAGAAAAAAACAATATTAAAGTTTTTTTATTTTATATTAATTAGATAAATTAAAAATTATTTTAAATTTTTTTTTATTTTTTAATTTTAAAGTCCTTCTATAGATACACGTAAAAATCGAGCTAATTCTGCAGCTTTTTCTTCGATTTCTCTCAAAGTTAATTTTTCCCCAAAGCGTGTTAAAGGAATATCTTGTTGACCTTTTATTTTCATATAGAGAATACGCCGAGGATAAATACCTTCTTGAACTTCCATACGTATTCCTTGTATATCTTTCATAAAGAAATTAATATAAATACGCCGATTTTTACCAGGAAATCCCCAACGAAATAAAGAAACAATTTTTTCTTTTTTATCAAATTTATTATAACCACTACCTACATTCCATAAAATTGTGCACCATAAATAAAAACTAAGAAATAACCCTGCAATACCATAAAAACACATTACAACCCCTTGAGGTACAAAAATAATTTGTTGAGATGATAAGAAAGGTATTAGATCTTTACCAAAATAACTGGAAAATCCTACTGAAAAAAATCCGAATGCACCAAATAAAAGAATAAATGCCCAACAAAAATTACTGATTCTTCGAGATCCTATTATAGGCTCTACCCAAAGCCATTCAGATTCACGCTTCATAGTGACATCTCCAAAAATTTATGAAATATATATAGGATAACTAGCAAAAAAAACAAAACTAAATTTTTTTATATATTAAATTAATATTTAGTAGTTTAAAAAAAAGATTAATATAGTTTTTTATTAGATTCAAATAAAATAAAAAACTATATTAATTTTTTTTATATAGGTTTTTTATAATTAGAATTTGTCATTTTTATTTATATATATATCTATATACATATTTATATATAGATATATATATATATATTTATTAATTGAAATTTGATTAAAAAGTATAAATTTAAAAGTTAATAAATGGACGAAATATAAGAAGAATCTAAAATTTTTATTAATTTTTTAATAAAAATTTTAGATTATTTCGTCTTGTTCAATATATATAAATAAAGAAGCCATTGTAATTGCTGGAAAAACTAAACCTATTAGAGGAACCAAAATCGAAGGTAAATAAGAAGCTGTCATAAAAAAATTACCTTTAATAAATAATATTATTTGTAGAAAAAATAGTTATAAAAAAATAAGAAAGTTAATTATACCGTTTTTCTAAAAAAGATGTTAATATATTTTGTTATAATTACTTAAAAGTTTTTTAATCTTACCTTAAAAATAAATAAATATTAAAATTTAATTAAAATTTAAATAAAGTAGTTATATTAATATATAAAATTTTAGCATCTATACAAAAATTATAACATTTAAAAAGAATAAAAAAAATTTAATTAAAATTTTTATTAAAAAAAAAGAAATTCATAAAACAAATATTAAATTAAAAAAAAGAATTATTATGCTCTTTATAAGCAGCTAAACCATAAAGTTCAAATATTTTACCTAAAACTCCTTTTAGAAGGTTACGTGGAACAATTAAATCAAGTAAACCATGATCAAATAAAGATTCAGCAACTTGAAAACCATATGGTATTTTTTGACGTAATGTTTGTTCAATTACTCTTTTACCAGCAAATGCAATATATGCTTTAGGTTCAGCAATAATTATATCTCCTAACATACCAAAACTAGCAGTAACTCCGCCGGTTGTAGGATATGTAAGAATAGCTATATAAAGGAATTTTTTTTTAGCTTGATGAATTTGTAAAACAGATGAAATTTTAGCCATTTGCATTAAGCTTAATGTTCCTTCTTGCATTCGTGCTCCTCCAGAAGAGCATACAATAATTAATGGCATAGATTTTTCAGTAGCATATTCAATAAGGCGGGTTATTTTTTCACCTACGACAGAACCCATACTTCCTCCCATAAATTGAAATTCCATAACTCCAAGAGCAATTAAATTTTTATTTAATTTGCCTATACCTGTTTGAATAGCATCAGTTAAACCAGTTCTTTTTTGATAAAAAATAACACGACTTTTATAAGAATCTTCATCAGAAAATTTGAGAACATCTCGAGCAACCATATCTTCATCCATAGGTTGCCAGGTTCCACGATCAATTAAAAGTTCAATTCTTTCTGTACTGCCTATTTGTAAATGATATCCACACTCTTCACAAATAGATTTGTTTTGTTTCAAAAATCTAACATAAAGAATATTTTCACAATTATCACGTCGAGTCCATAGTCCGTTAGTAGTATTAACTTTAAGTCTTTTTCTTTCATTAAGAATATATCCTTTTGTAGCTTTTTCAATAGAAGCTCCAATTAAGCCACCAAATCGACGTTTATCTTCAAACCAATTCATTAAAGACATATTAGTAGTTTTTATTTAAATTTTCCACATTATTAATAGTGAATACATATTTTATATAATTAATATTTTTTAATAATAAATAATATTAAATTTTTTTTTACCTAACATAATATATAATTAAAGTTTAACACAAATAAAAAAAACTAATTAAAAGAATTTTTTTTTATTTAATGGTTTAGAAGGGATTTGAACCCTTGACTTCATGGTTCGGAACCATACGCTCTAATCCACTGAGCTACAAAACCTTCAAAAATTTGGTTAATTAGAGATTTTAATTTGTTTTATTGATTATTAATCAATAAAACAAATTAAAATCTCTAATTAATAATAAGTAGAAAAAAAAAACCTATAGGTTTTTTTTCTACTTATTATTAATTTATTCTTTTTTATTTTACTAAATTTAAGAACTTACTTTGACAGAAATAAAAGTAAAAAAAAAATTAAATTATAAAGTATCAATTGTATCAAACTCAAATTTAATTTCTTTCCAAACTTCACAAGCCGCAGCTAATTCAGGACTCCATTTAGTAGCTTCACGAATAATTTCATTACCTTCGCGAGCAAGATCACGTCCTTCATTACGAGCTTGTACACAAGCTTCTACAGCAACTCTATTAGCAACTGCTCCAGGTGCATTACCCCAAGGGTGACCTAAAGTTCCTCCACCAAACTGTAATACAGAATCATCTCCAAAGATTTCAGTTAAGGCTGGCATATGCCAAACATGAATACCACCAGAAGCTACAGGTAAAATACCTGGTAAAGAAACCCAGTCTTGAGTAAAATAAATACCACGGCTTCTATCTTTTTCAATATAATCATCACGAAGTAGATCAACAAACCCTAAAGTTACTTCACGTTCTCCTTCAAGTTTACCTACTACAGTACCAGCGTGAATATGGTCTCCACCGGATAAACGTAATGCTTTAGCTAAAACACGGAAATGCATACCATGAATTTTTTGTCGGTCAATAACTGCATGCATTGCGCGGTGAATATGAAGAAGCAAGCCATTATCACGACAATAATGAGCCAAACTAGTATTTGCAGTAAAACCACCTGTTAAATAGTCATGCATGACAATAGGCATGCCTAGTTCTCTAGCAAACTGAGCTCTTTTCATCATTTCTTCACATGTACCTGCGGTAGCATTTAAATAATGTCCTTTAATTTCACCTGTTTCACCTTGAGATTTGTAAATAGCTTCAGCTACAAATAAGAAACGATCTCTCCAACGCATAAAAGGTTGAGAATTTACGTTTTCATCATCTTTTGTGAAATCAAGTCCACCACGAAGACATTCATATACAGCTCTACCATAGTTTTTAGCAGATAAACCTAATTTTGGCTTAATAGTACATCCTAATAATGGACGACCATATTTATTTAATTTATCTCTTTCAACTTGAATACCATGAGGTGGACCTTGGAAAGTTTTGGAATAAGCTGGAGGAATACGTAAATCTTCTAGACGTAAAGCTCGTAAAGCTTTAAATCCAAAAACATTACCAACAATAGAAGTAAATAAATTGGTAACAGAACCTTCTTCAAATAGATCTAATGGGTAAGCAACATAAGCAATATATTGATTCTCTTCTCCAGCAACTGCTTCAAGATCATAGCATCGTCCTTTATAACGATCAAGACTGGTAAGTCCATCAGTCCAAACAGTGGTCCATGTACCAGTGGAAGATTCCGCAGCTACTGCAGCTCCTGCCTCTTCAGCGGGTACTCCTGGTTGAGGAGTCATTCGAAATGCTGCTAAAATATCAGTGTCTTTAGTCTGATAATCTGGAGTGTAATAAGTTAATCTGTAATCTTTAACACCAGCTTTAAATCCAACACCTGCTTTAGTCTCCGTTTGTGGTGACATAGGTCCCTCCCTACAACTCAATTGATAACTCTTGCAAGGATGAGGTCTACTCGACAAATAAGTTTTTTTTAATCTTATAAAAAAACATCTTTGGTATTTAATTTTGTCTATTTTTAGACAAAGTTATTTTATTATAACAAAACAGTATCATTGTATAATTTTTTTACATTTGATGCAACTTAGATTATTTTTAGTAAATGAGTTTTATTTGTATAAGCATTGACCTAATAATCTTTTGAATGTTAAACTAATTAATAAAAATAAAAATTAATTAAAAATATAGTAAGAAATAAAAAAATAAATTATTACCTAATTTAATTTATTTTTTGAAAATAAAATACAATTTTTTATTTAAATATATTTATTATTTACTAATCTTTTTAGATTGTAAAAAATATTTATTTCTTACACTTTTTAATTTTTTTATTTAATATACTTATATCTATATATAAGTAATTAATTGAAAATAAATTTTTTCTTCAATAATTAAATGATCGAGTTGATACTAAATATTTTTTCAATATAATCAGCAACTAATTTATTACTTCTAAATTTTATGAAAACAGATTCTCGCACTTTTGGTACTTCAACACTTATTGCTAAAAATATAGGACGTATTACTCAAATTATTGGTCCCGTATTAGATGTTACTTTTTCTCCAGGTAAAATGCCTAATATTTATAATTCTTTAATAGTTAAGGGTCAAAATACAGCAAGTCAAGAAATTAATGTTACTTGTGAGGTACAGCAATTACTAGGAAATAATAAGGTTCGAGCTGTTGCTATGAGTGCGACAGATGGTTTAATGAGAGGAATGCAAGTTATTGATACAGGAGCTCCTTTGAGTGTTCCAGTTGGGGAAGCTACTCTTGGACGTATTTTTAACGTTCTAGGAGAAACTGTTGATAATCTTGGTCCTGTAGATGCTAGTACAACTTTTCCGATTCATAGATCTGCTCCAGCTTTTACACAATTAGATACTAAATTATCTATTTTTGAAACAGGAATTAAAGTAGTAGATCTTTTAGCTCCTTATCGACGTGGTGGAAAAATTGGATTATTTGGAGGAGCTGGTGTAGGAAAGACCGTACTCATTATGGAATTAATTAATAACATTGCTAAAGCACATGGTGGTGTATCTGTATTTGGTGGAGTAGGGGAACGTACTCGTGAAGGAAATGATCTTTACATGGAAATGAAAGAGTCAAAAGTAATTAATGAAGAAAATATTTCAGAATCAAAAGTAGCTTTGGTTTATGGTCAAATGAATGAGCCACCTGGAGCTCGTATGAGAGTAGGGTTAACTGCTTTAACAATGGCCGAATATTTTAGAGACGTTAATAAACAAGATGTACTTTTATTTATTGATAATATTTTTCGTTTTGTTCAAGCCGGTTCAGAAGTATCTGCTTTATTAGGTAGAATGCCATCTGCTGTAGGTTATCAACCAACTTTAAGTACAGAAATGGGTACTTTACAAGAAAGAATAACTTCAACAAAAGAAGGCTCTATTACTTCAATCCAAGCAGTTTATGTACCTGCAGATGACTTAACTGACCCAGCTCCTGCTACAACTTTTGCACATTTAGATGCAACTACTGTATTATCAAGAGGATTAGCAGCCAAAGGTATTTATCCAGCAGTAGATCCTTTAGATTCAACTTCTACTATGCTTCAACCTTGGATTGTAGGTGAAGAGCATTATGAAACAGCTCAGGGAGTTAAGCAGACATTACAACGCTATAAAGAATTACAAGATATTATAGCTATTCTTGGACTTGATGAATTATCAGAAGAAGACAGATTAACTGTAGCAAGAGCACGAAAAATTGAGCGTTTTTTATCACAACCGTTTTTCGTAGCAGAAGTATTTACAGGTTCTCCAGGTAAATATGTTAGTCTTATTGAAACCATTAAAGGTTTTCAAATGATTCTTTCTGGGGAATTAGATAGTTTTCCTGAGCAAGCTTTTTATTTAGTAGGTAATATTGATGAAGCTACTGCAAAAGCTGCAACCTTACAAGTGGAGAATTAATAAAACATGACCCTAAATCTTCGTGTAATGGCTCCAAATCGAATTGTTTGGAATTCTGAAGTACAAGAAATTATTTTATCTACAAACAGTGGCCGAATTGGTATATTACCTAACCATGCACCACTTTTAACAGCTTTAGATATAGGTATTATAAAAATACGACTTAATGAAAAATGGTCTACTATGGCATTAATGGGTGGTTTTGCTATGATAGATAATAATCAAATGACAATTTTGGTAAATGAAGCAGAAAAAGCTAATGAAATAAATTTGCAAGATGCTCAAGAAACTTTTCAGATGGCTCAAACTAAGCTATCTCAAGCAAATGGTCGAAAACAAGCTATTGAAGCTAATTTAACTTTGAAAAGAGCAAAAGCACGCTTAGAAGCTATTGAAGCTATTTCCTAAAATTGAAAATTTTAGTGAACTCAATGGTATATAATCTATATACCATTGAGTTTTTTTATTAATTATTTACCTACTATTGGATTTGAACCAATGACTCTCGCCGTATGAAAGCGATACTCTAAACCACTGAGTTAAGTAGGCTATTAATATTTTAGCTTATTAATTAATATATAAGCAATATTTTTATGAATATATATTAAAAAATATATAAAATAAAAAAAAAATCTTTTATTTTATTTAAATAATTGTCTTGACAAAAAAAAAGAAATTATGTTATTATATTATTAGTTAAAAATAATAATAAGGGCTATAGCTCAGCGGTAGAGCACCTCGTTTACACGTGCGCCAATGCTTTTAAAAAATTTATTGTGTTATACGATTCATAATAAATTTTATTTTATGAAATATTTTGTCTTACTTTTATAATTAATATAACAGAACAATAGCATGACAAAAAATTAAATTTTAATTTATAATAAATTAAAATTTATCTTTTAGTTGATATGGTAAAATTGAAAATTATTCAATGCTAAGCATGATGAGGATAGTACGAGGACCTCGAGATATTCTATTTTCTTACTTGATAAGCTTTAAGGTGTATAAAGTTTCAAAATATGCAAGTAATAGAAATTCATTCTGAGTAAATCCATGCTAAATTAAGCAAACCTATGTCAACATTAATTTTTTTTTAACTTTGGGATTGCTTCAAAAGATTTTTTAAGCACACGGAGCTATTTCATTATTTCAGTAAAAAAAAAGATAGCAAAATAACTAAATTTATTTTTAGTTGATGAAAGAGCCCAATGCAATAAAAACTGCATGTTGGGTTCCTAAAATAGTTATAAGTTCATTTCAAATAAATATTTTTAACTATTTTACCGAGATTGTCTACGGTTCGAATCCGTATAGCCCTAAATTACTAAAATATTTAGTATTTGAATTATTATTATTACTTTTTATTAGTTCATATATTTGTTTATAGTTTGTATATATATATTGAATATTTTATTCATATGTATATATGAATAAAATATTCAATTAATTAAATTTTATTTTTATTTAAAATAAACTTGTTCTTCTTATTTTACAGGAGTATATTAATGTTTTTATTGCCTAAATACAATTCTTTTTTTATTTTTTTATTAATAGCCAGTTTTATTCCTATATTAACTTTCTCAATTTCTAAGATTTTAACACCTATTAGTAATAATGATCAAGGACCAGAAAAACTAACCAGTTATGAATCGGGTATAGAACCAATGGGCGATGCTTGGATTCAGTTTCAAATTCGCTATTATATGTTCGCTCTAGTTTTTGTTATTTTCGATATAGAAACAGTTTTTCTTTATCCTTGGGCCATGAGTTTTAATGAATTAGGCCTATCTGCTTTCATTGAAGCTTTAGTTTTTGTATTTATTTTGATTATCGGTTTAGTTTATGCATGGCGCAAAGGAGCACTAGAATGGTCTTAAATTCTAACGAGTACAATTATAAAAATCAAATTAATAATTCTATGAAGCCACTTATAAATTCACTCTCTAATCAAAAAAACTCAAATTCAATTATTTTAACAACTTTTAACGATTTTTCAAATTGGGCTAGACTTTCTAGTTTATGGCCACTTCTTTATGGTACTAGTTGTTGTTTTATTGAATTTGCTTCATTAATTGGCTCACGTTTTGATTTCGATCGTTATGGTTTAGTTCCAAGGTCTAGTCCAAGACAAGCAGATCTTATAATAACAGCTGGTACTGTAACAATGAAAATGGCACCGTCTTTAGTAAGATTATATGAACAAATGCCTGAGCCTAAATATGTGATTGCTATGGGAGCGTGTACTATTACAGGAGGTATGTTTAGTACAGATTCGTATAGTACAGTTCGTGGAGTAGATAAATTAATTCCTGTAGATATTTATTTACCTGGTTGTCCACCAAAACCAGAAGCTATTATGGATGCTATAATAAAACTTCGTAAAAAAGTAGCTCAAGAAACATATAAAGATAAATATAAATTTAAACAAGGAGAGAGATATTTAACATTAAATCATAAATTTAATTTTGTATCTACTATAAATACTAAACAATCTAATAAACAGTTATATCCTCAATTTTCTAAATCTCAATTTAATTCAACTTTAGAAAATTTTGCTTTAATTGAAAAAAATAAAAATTTAACTTTTTTATTAAAAAAAGAGAATAATAAAAAAAATATTCAAAATAAATAGAATTTTTTAAAAACTTAAATATGTTAAATACTTATACAAATAATTCTACTACTACTAAAATACAAGGGCGATTATCTGGTTGGCTAGCAAAACATAACCTAGCTCATCGACCTTTAGGTTTTGATTATCAAGGTGTAGAAATTTTACAAATTAAATCTGAAAATTGGCTTTCTATAGCGGTTGCTTTATATGTTTATGGTTTTAATTATCTTCGTTCTCAATGCGCTTATGATGTAGCACCTGGTGGGTTATTAGCTAGTGTATATCATTTTACAAAAATACAAAATAATGCAGATCAACCCGAAGAAATATGTATAAAAATTTTTGTATCAAGACAAAAGCCTAAAATACCATCTGTTTTTTGGATTTGGAAAAGTGCAGATTTTCAAGAACGGGAATCTTATGATATGCTAGGAATTTATTATGAAAATCATCCACGTCTTAAACGTATATTAATGCCTGATACTTGGATTGGTTGGCCTTTACGTAAAGATTACATTGTACCGGATTTTTATGAATTACAAGATGCTTATTAATTTAAATTTAGAAGCTAAAAAAAATTTTATTCTATGTGAATAAATATATTAATTAGAGATCTACTTTTTTGTTTTATTGTCTAATTTAAGACAATAAAACAAAATAATGTATATGTAAATATATCATAAAATAAATATATAATAAAAATAAAAAATATATAAAATAATTTTATAATGCCAGAAACCAGATTTGAACTGGTGACACAAGGATTTTCAGTCCTCTGCTCTACCAACTGAGCTATTCCGGCTTTTTTTATTGGCTTATCCTAACATAAACTGGAAGTTTATGTCAATAAAAAATTATAACTTTGGGGGTAGAGGGACTTGAACCCTCACGGTCAATAAAGCCAACGGATTTTCTTTCTACTACAATTTAAATTGTTGCTAAGATTAACATGTAAAATTGGACTCTATCTTTATCCTCGCTTAATATCTAAAAAATAAATTTTAAATAATTTTTAAAATATTATTCGTTAGGATAGCTTCCATTGAGTCTCTGCACCTATTTTATTTTCACACGAAATAAGATTTGGCTCAGGATTGCTTATATTTTTATCAACCTAAGTTTCCCTGAATCTGAAAGCTAGCATTTAGTAAGTTTTTCTACTAACGCTCAAATTATTTAAGTCCGTAGCGTCTACCAATTCCGCCATACCCCCTTTTTTTGTCGGTTTAAATTAAAAAATAAAATTCTATAAAGAAAAAATTATAATTAGTAAAATTTTATTATATTAAACAATTATAATATTTTATAAGTTTTAAGGCAACACTTTATGTATATATATATATATATCATTTTTTTTTAATTAGTAAAATCCAGCATTTTTTTTAACTAAATTATTGCATTATTAAATTTTTATTGATATAATAATTCAATTACCCAAAATAAAATAAAATAAATAATTGTTATTATTATTATTTACTTCTATTAATAAAGCCTGCTTAGCTCAGAGGTCAGAGCACCGCACTTGTAATGCGATGGTCATCGGTTCGACTCCGATAGCGGGCTTTTTTTAATAATAAATATATTACTAAAAATAGATCTTAAAATAAAAAATTTAAAAAATTTTAAAAGTTTATTTGTATAAAAAAAGTAATATTGTTTTTTTTTGTAGTGTCTCTCATGTTATGATGTTTTTGACTAAAAAAAAATATATAATTTTTTGGTAAAAAAAGTTAAATAAATTTGAAGTAAAAAAACTTTATAAAAAAAAATAAATTGATTGAATATCTTTTACTTTTTATTATGAATATTATTATTATTATTATTTTATCTTTTTTTCTGTAAATTTTTTTTGTAAAAATAAGGAGTTTTTATGTCCCGTTATCGAGGACCTCGTGTAAGAATAATACGTCGTTTAGGAACTTTACCAGGACTAACTAATAAAACACCCCAGTTAAAATCTAGTTCTATCAATCAATCAACATCTAATAAAAAAATTTCTCAGTATCGCATTCGTTTAGAAGAAAAACAAAAATTACGTTTTCATTATGGAATAACAGAACGACAATTACTTAATTATGTACGTATTGCTAGAAAAGCAAAAGGATCCACAGGTGAAGTTTTATTACAATTACTCGAAATGCGTTTAGATAATGTTATTTTTCGACTAGGTATGGCTCCTACGATTCCTGGAGCAAGACAATTAGTAAATCATAGACATATTTTAGTTAATGATTGTATAGTAGATATACCAAGTTATCGGTGTAAACCTCAAGATTTTATTACTATAAAAAATCAACGAAAATCTGAGACTATAATTAATAAAAATATAGAGTTTTATCAAAAATCTAAAATACCAAATCATTTAACTTATAGTTCTTTAGAAAAAAAAGGATTAGTTAATCAAATATTAGATCGTGAATCAATTGGTTTAAAAATAAATGAATTATTAGTTGTAGAATATTATTCTCGTCAAGCTTAACTAACTTAACTAAAAATTAATAGTATATATACATAATAAAAATTTATAACTCCGGAAAGAGAGGGATTCGAACCCTCGGTAAACAAAAGCCTACATAGCATTTCCAATGCTACGCCTTCGACCACTCGGCCATCTTTCCTATAATATTTTTCTGTAATTTTAAGTCATAAGTTTGTAGAATAGCAAGTTTTTTAGTTTTTTTAATTAAGAAATTAAATTTATTTAAATATTTAATATATATATATATTTATATTTAAATAAATAAATTATAAAAAAAATTTAATGGATTTATTCTCAAATAAAGGGAATATTAAAAATTTGCCAAAGCTCTATTTGATTATGCCTCGATCTCAAAAAAATGATAATTTTATTGATAAAACTTTTACAATTGTTGCTGACATTTTATTACGAATAATTCCGACTACACAAAGGGAAAAAGAAGCTTTTAGTTATTATAGAGATGGTGCGATTTGACTTTTGAACTCTTGTTAAAATTCATTTTATAGGGAATAAAACATGAAAATATTTAATTACATGAAACTTATACTTAGTGAAGGTTAATTTAGAAAAAAGAATTCCTTCTGTCGTGTACCCTCGATTAATGTAGCCTTTAATCTTTTAATTTTCTAGGAATTAAAGTATTAAGCAAAAGGTTAACGCTATAATTTTAAGTTTACTTTATAAGCATACATAGTTGGAAAAGCATTACGTGTAGAAATCGACAACACAAAAACTTCGTCAAATTTTAAATAAATTTTTCTTTATACGCAATAGTAAAAATTATTTACTAATAAATTTATGGTTAGGAAAACAAAAATCCATCTCATTTGTAAATTGGGTACTCATATAACCATCGGAGATTGTCGAAAAAGCTAATCCTTTAAGAAACAAAGTATTAAGAACAAAGAAAAATTTAAAAATTAAATTTAAAATTGAAATAAAAATCCTTTTTAAAAGAAGGATGGCTAGCTATTTTTTGAAAAAACTAGCCCTTGGTAATTTATTATATTGGGTAAAACTTTTTTATAAATTTTACAGATTAATCCCATTTATATATTAAACAAGAGAAGCCGTATGAAATGAAAATTTCATGTACGGTTTTGAAACGAAGTTTATTTATTTTTCTATAATTATATAGACGATCGTAACGAATGTCAGCTCAATCTGAAGGAGAATATGCAGAAGCTTTACAAAATTATTATGAAGCTATGCGCTTAGAAATTGACCCCTATGATCGAAGTTATATACTATACAATATAGGTCTTATTCATACAAGTAATGGAGAACATGCAAAAGCTTTAGAATATTATTTTCAAGCATTAGAACGAAATCCATCTTTACCGCAAGCTTTTAATAATATGGCTGTGATCTGTCATTACGTGCGGCTATCAATATAATATATTTTTTTAGTAAAAAACTACCACAAATTCTAAATATAAATAAAAAAGTGGAGACTTATTACATATAAATCAGTAAAAAAGATTTTTATTAGCTGTAATAAATAAAACTTCATTATAAAATATAAAAATATTTAAAAATAAAAATAAAGAACGATTTAAAGAAAAGTCTAAAACCTCTATGGATAATGTAATTAAATTTGTTATAAAAGCGCCGTAACGATCCAGTATTAAAATTATGGTCCAATAAAAAAAATCTGTTTACTTAGAAAATTCACTTATGTAATAAAGTTGAGTTGAATGGTAATTGAATAAACAGCGGTGTAGTCTCAGATCCTAAAGAGATAAAGTATTTTTGATAAATTAATCATTAAATACTAATAAAATTTAATTAAAAATAAGATAGTTACCCTAAAAAATTTTATTTTTTTGTAGGAGAAAAGATAAAAATAAAAGAAAAAGAAAAATTTTCTTTAAAATTTTATTTAAAACTTATTTCATTAACTAATTTTCTATTATAAACCTTACTATCATTAAAATTATTAAATAATTATTAAATATTAATTGAATAAAAAAATGAATAAAAAAAAATTTGCACAAATTTTTTAATTAAGTAACAATATAGTAAATTTAATTAAGTGAGCCGTATGAGGTAGGAAACTCTCATGTACGGTTCTAAGGGAAGATATTTTTACCTATCCCAACCGAGGAGAACAAGCTATTCAGCAAGGAGACTCTGAAGCATCCGAAACTTGGTTTAACCAAGCAGCAGATTATTGGAAACAAGCAATCTCGCTTGCTCCAAGCAATTATATTGAAGCGCAAAATTGGTTGAAAATAACAGGACGTTTTAAATAAAAAAGAAAATAATAAAAGATAAATTTAAATTACTTTAACTAAAAATAGGATTGAAATTAATACGGTCCATTAAGCACCTTAAAGATGTGTCATAATAAATTTGAATACCTACCCTAGGTAACTTCTGTATTATAGTTGCTCCAGTTTTAAACTGAAAAAAAGTTGGATAAGAAAGTCATAAATATCTTTTAGAAGTTTACTATTAATTATTGGTGGGTTTTTCCTATGCCTCGTCTGAAGAGAGGAGAACCTCGATGACTATTCGTTCACCGGAACCAGAAGTCAAGATTATGGTAGAAAAAGATCCCGTAAAAACTTCTTTTGAAAAATGGGCTAAACCAGGGCATTTTTCAAGAACTTTAGCTAAGGGTCCTAATACTACAACTTGGATTTGGAACTTACATGCTGATGCTCATGATTTTGACAGTCACACAAATGATTTAGAAGAAATTTCTCGTAAAGTATTTAGTGCTCACTTTGGTCAACTAGCTGTTATTTTTATTTGGCTAAGTGGTATGTATTTTCATGGGGCTCGTTTTTCAAATTATGAAGCATGGCTAAGTGATCCTACTCATATTAAACCTAGTGCTCAAGTTGTTTGGCCAATAGTAGGACAAGAAATTTTGAATGGAGATGTAGGTGGAGGTTTTCAAGGAATACAAATAACCTCCGGCTTTTTTCAACTTTGGCGAGCTTCTGGAATAACTAATGAATTACAGCTTTATTCGACTGCAATAGGTGGATTAGTTTTTGCAGCTCTAATGCTTTTTGCTGGATGGTTTCATTATCATAAAGCTGCTCCTAAATTAGCTTGGTTTCAAAATGTAGAATCTATGTTAAACCATCATTTAGCAGGTCTATTAGGTTTAGGATCTTTAGGTTGGGCAGGACACCAAGTACATGTTTCTTTACCTATTAATCGACTTCTAGATGCTGGAGTAGATCCTAAAGAAATACCACTTCCTCATGAATTTATTATAAATCGTGATCTTTTAGCTCAGCTTTATCCAAGTTTTTCTAAAGGATTAACCCCATTTTTTACTCTAAATTGGTCAGAATATTCCGATTTTTTAACTTTTCGCGGAGGATTAAACCCAATTACTGGGGGTTTATGGTTAACTGATACAGCGCACCATCATTTAGCGATTGCAGTTCTTTTTTTGGTAGCTGGTCATATGTATCGAACTAATTTTGGTATTGGTCATAGTATGAAGGAAATTTTAGAAGCTCATAAAGGTCCATTTACAGGCGAAGGTCATAAAGGATTATATGAAATTTTAACTACTTCATGGCATGCTCAACTAGCTATTAATTTAGCTTTGCTAGGTTCTTTGACTATTATAGTAGCTCATCATATGTATTCTATGCCTCCTTATCCATATTTAGCGACTGATTATGCTACTCAAATTTCGTTATTCACACATCATATGTGGATTGGCGGTTTTATTATAGTTGGAGCTGCTGCACATGCAGCTATTTTTATGGTAAGAGATTATGATCCAACAACTCAATACAATAATTTATTAGATCGTGTTTTACGACATCGTGATGCAATAATATCACATTTAAACTGGGTTTGTATCTTTTTAGGTTTTCATAGTTTTGGGCTATATATTCACAATGATACAATGAGCGCTTTAGGCCGCCCTCAAGATATGTTTTCAGATACTGCCATACAATTACAACCTGTTTTTGCTCAATGGATACAAAATACCCATGCTTTAGCACCTAGTTTAACAGCTCCCAATGCAACAGCAAGTACGAGTTTAACTTGGGGAGGTGGTGATTTAGTTGCAGTAGGTGGAAAAGTTGCTTTATTACCAATTCCATTAGGAACCGCGGACTTTTTGGTACATCATATTCATGCTTTTACTATTCACGTAACTGTCTTAATACTATTAAAAGGTGTTTTATTTGCACGTAGTTCTCGTTTAATACCAGATAAAGCTAATCTTGGCTTTAGATTTCCTTGTGATGGACCTGGAAGAGGCGGAACATGTCAAGTATCTGCTTGGGATCATGTTTTTCTAGGTTTATTCTGGATGTATAATGCTATTTCAGTAGTTATTTTTCATTTTAGCTGGAAAATGCAATCTGATGTATGGGGTAGTATCAGCGATCAAGGAATTGTTACTCATATTACAGGAGGAAATTTCGCACAAAGTTCAATTACAATTAATGGATGGCTTCGTGACTTTTTATGGGCACAAGCGTCTCAAGTAATTCAATCTTATGGTTCTTCATTATCTGCATATGGTCTTTTATTTTTAGGCGCTCATTTCGTTTGGGCTTTTAGTTTAATGTTTCTATTTAGTGGTCGTGGATATTGGCAAGAACTTATTGAGTCTATCGTTTGGGCTCACAACAAATTAAAAGTTGCCCCTGCTATTCAGCCTAGAGCCTTAAGTATTGTACAAGGCCGTGCTGTAGGAGTAGCTCATTACCTTCTGGGTGGGATTGCCACAACATGGGCATTCTTCCTAGCGAGAATTATTTCAGTAGGATAATGGCTAGGAGGATTTGAAAAGCATTATGGCATCAAGATTTCCAAAATTCAGCCAGGGCCTATCTCAAGACCCAACTACTCGTCGTATTTGGTTTGGTATCGCGACTGCACATGACTTTGAAAGTCATGATGATATGACTGAAGAGCGTCTTTATCAAAAAATTTTCGCTTCTCACTTTGGTCAGCTAGCAATCATTTTTTTATGGACTTCTGGTAATTTATTCCATGTAGCTTGGCAAGGTAATTTCGAAGCATGGGTACAAGATCCTTTACATGTACGACCAATTGCTCATGCAATTTGGGATCCACATTTTGGTCAACCAGCTGTAGAAGCATTTACTCGAGGCGGAGCATCAGGTCCAGTTAATATAGCTTATTCTGGAGTATATCAATGGTGGTATACAATTGGTTTACGTAGTAATCAAGATCTTTATACTGGAGCTCTTTTTCTATTATTCATTTCGGCTCTTTTTCTAATAGCTGGCTGGTTACATTTACAGCCAAAATGGAAACCAAGTGTTTCATGGTTTAAAAATGCAGAATCTCGTCTTAACCATCATTTATCAGGACTTTTTGGAGTAAGTTCTCTAGCATGGACTGGACATTTAGTTCATGTGGCTATTCCTGAATCTCGAGGTGAACATGTAAGATGGAATAATTTATTAACAGCATTACCACATCCCCAAGGTTTAGGACCTTTTTTTGCAGGACAATGGAATGTTTATGCTCAAAATCCTGACTCAAATAGTCATTTATTTGGTACTTCTGAAGGATCAGGTACTGCTATTCTGACTTTTCTCGGAGGATTTCATCCACAAACACAAAGTTTATGGTTGACTGATATGGCGCACCACCATTTAGCTATTGCAGTTATTTTTATTATAGCTGGTCATATGTATAGAACTAATTTTGGTATTGGTCATAGTATGAAAGAAATTTTAGAAGCACATACCCCTCCAGGAGGCCGTTTGGGTCGTGGACATAAGGGTCTTTATGATACTATTAACAATTCTCTTCATTTTCAGCTAGGTTTAGCTTTAGCTTCTTTAGGAGTTATTACTTCCTTAGTAGCTCAACATATGTATTCTTTACCTCCATACGCATTTATAGCGCAAGACTTTACTACTCAAGCTGCATTATATACCCATCACCAATATATTGCTGGATTTATAATGACAGGTGCTTTTGCTCATGGAGCTATTTTCTTTATAAGAGACTATAATCCAGAACAAAATAAAAATAATGTATTAGCAAGAATGTTAGAACATAAAGAAGCAATTATATCACATTTAAGTTGGGCTAGTCTATTTTTAGGCTTTCATACTTTGGGGCTTTATGTTCATAATGATGTTATGCTTGCTTTTGGTACTCCAGAAAAACAAATTTTAATTGAACCTGTATTTGCTCAATGGATACAATCTGCTCATGGTAAAGCTTTGTATGGTTTTGATGTGCTTTTATCGTCAGCAGATAGTCCAGCTTTTAATTCTGGCCAGACTTTATGGCTACCGGGTTGGTTAGATGCTGTTAATAATAATAGTAATTCATTATTTTTAACTATTGGTCCTGGAGATTTCTTAGTTCACCATGCTATTGCTTTAGGTTTACATACAACTACATTAATTTTAGTAAAAGGTGCTTTAGATGCACGTGGCTCTAAATTAATGCCAGATAAAAAAGAGTTTGGTTATAGTTTTCCGTGCGATGGTCCAGGACGAGGTGGAACTTGTGATATTTCAGCATGGGATGCTTTTTATTTAGCTGTTTTTTGGATGCTAAATACTATTGGGTGGGTCACTTTTTATTGGCATTGGAAACATATTACTTTATGGCAAGGAAATGTAGCTCAATTTAATGAATCTTCTACATATTTAATGGGATGGTTACGAGATTATCTATGGTTAAATTCTTCACAACTTATTAATGGGTATAATCCATTTGGTATGAATAGTTTATCTGTTTGGGCATGGATGTTTTTATTTGGACATCTTGTTTGGGCTACTGGATTCATGTTCTTAATTTCTTGGCGTGGATATTGGCAAGAACTTATTGAAACTTTAGCTTGGGCTCATGAACGTACGCCTTTAGCTAATCTAGTTCGTTGGAAAGACAAACCAGTAGCTCTTTCTATTGTTCAAGCACGGTTAGTTGGGTTAGCCCACTTCTCAGTAGGTTATATATTTACTTATGCTGCTTTTCTGATTGCTTCTACATCAGGTAAATTTGGTTAATAATTATTAAAATTAAATAGGATAAAAAATTTATTGAATAGGATAGAGTTTAGTTTTAAAACTAGCATCTATCCTATTCAATATAGAAAAGAATATAACAAAAGAGAATAAAATGAAAAAAAAAAAAAAGTGAAAAAAAATTTTAATTTATTTCACTTTTTTTTTTTAACTAAAAAAATATTTTACTCATTAAAGAAAATTATGGCAAAGAAAAGTCTTATTGAAAGAGAAAAAAAAAAACAAAAATTAGAAAAAAAATACCAAAAATTTCGTCAATCTATGAAAAAAAAAATAAAGGAAACTTTATCTTTGGATGAAAAATGGGAATTTCAAAAACAATTACAAACTTTACCACGTAACAGTGCACCTACAAGACTTCATCGTCGCTGTTTTTTAACCGGAAGGCCTAGAGCAAATTATCGTGATTTTGGTTTATCTAGACATGTATTAAGAGAAATGGCTCATGCATGCTTTATACCCGGAATAACTAAATCCAGTTGGTGAAAATTTTTGAAGAGGCGCGAAAAAAAACTATAATTAAAAAGTCTCCCCCTAATTTTAAATTCTAATTCTAGTTGGGGGGTTTCATGATTAAAATAAAAAATCATTGTTTAATCAATTAAAAATATGTTATTATTCCATGACGCGGAGTAGAGCAGCCTGGTAGCTCGCAAGGCTCATAACCTTGAGGTCATGGGTTCAAATCCCGTCTCCGCTAAATTTATAGTATAAAATGCTAAAGGAATATAGTAATTTATATATATATTTGTATATATATATATAAAAAATAAAACTTTAGTTTCTCATCATTTTTAAACCTTTTATTATTTCCAACTAAATCATGACAGTACAAAAAAAGGCGGGTAGCGGGAATCGAACCCGCATATTCTCCTTGGCAAGGAGGAATTTTACCATTAAACTATACCCGCAATTATATTTATATATATACAAAATATGTATATATATATATACTTTTTTTTTTTAACATAGTCAATTATTTATTAAATTTCTTTTTAATTAAATAATTAATTGAAATAATTTGAAATAAAATGAAATAGAAAAACCCTCCCTAGTAAAAAATATTTATTTTCTATCAGAGGACTTGTATAAAATACTTTTTAGAACTTATAATATAAAGTCTACAGAGGGAGGGAAATAAAAACATTTTATTTTATTTTATTTTTAATTTGTATAATAAAAATAAAATTCTATGATATAAAAGAATTAAGAACACCAACCAAAAAAACTAATCCAATCCATAATGAAGCACCTGAAAACACAACATTTTTACTACTTGACCAACCATCGGGAGAGGCAAGCACAACAGGTACACCAATTACTAATAGAAACGAAATAGCAATTAATGCAAACACAGCCAACTGAAAGGCAATAGTCATGGTTGTGATTCTCCAAGTTAAAAAATATAAAATAAGTTATACCATTAATCCTTTTCTAGTAATTATTTACTTACTGAGTCAAAAATATTTCAAATTTTTTTTAATTCAACAATTTAACATTTAGTTTTTATTTATGTAACAATACTGTTAAATAAGCTTTTATTATTGTATAATTAGTGACCTTACTGTTTTTTTTTTACTTAAAGGAGAGATGGCCGAGTGGTTTATGGCTCCGGTCTTGAAAACCGGCATAGTTTCTAAAAACTATCGAGGGTTCGAATCCCTCTCTCTCCTTTGATTTTTCTTTCAAATCAATCGTTTTTATGAAAAATACTTAAATTTTATTTATTAAAATGGCTCGACTAAAAAAGCCGAACCATTTTAAAAAATTATCAAGAATATCAATAACTAATTTGAACTAATTTGTTTTTTAATTATTAGTTAAGAGGTGTCATAGAAAGAACAGGCTCAAAATCACGATCAATTCCTTTTTCAAATCCAGCTGCAGCCGCACGCGCTCTTCCTGCATGCCATAAATGACCTACAAAGAAAAAGAATCCTAACACAAAATGGGAAGTAGCTAGCCAACTTCGTGGAGAAACATAGTTTACTGCATTAATTTCAGTAGCTACACCACCTACGGAATTTAAAGAACCTAATGGAGCATGAGTCATATATTCTGCAGAACGTCGTTCTTGCCAAGGTTGAATATCTTTTTTCAATTTACTCAAATCCAACCCATTAGGACCTCGTAAAGGTTCTAACCATGGAGCACGAAGATCCCAAAAGCGCATGGTTTCTCCTCCAAAAATAATCTCTCCAGTTGGAGAACGCATAAGGTATTTACCTAAACCAGTAGGTCCTTGAGCAGAACCTACATTAGCTCCAAGCCGTTGGTCTCTAACTAGGAAAGTGAAAGCTTGCGCTTGAGACGCTTCTGGCCCAGTAGGACCATAAAATTCACTTGGATAAGCAGTATTATTAAACCAAACAAAACAGCAAGCAATAAAACCAAAAACAGCAATTGCCCCTAAACTATAAGATAAATAAGCTTCTCCAGACCAAACAAGAGCACGACGAGCCCAAGCAAATGGTTTTGTTAAAATATGCCAAATTCCACCAAAAATACAAATAGAACCTAACCAAACATGCCCTCCAATAATATCTTCTAAATTATCTACACTAACAATCCATCCTTCTCCACCAAAAGGTGATTTAAGTAAATAACCAAATATAACACTAGGATTAAGGGTAAGATTTGTAATTTTTCTTACATCACCCCCCCCAGGAGCCCAAGTATCATAAACACCTCCAAAATATAAGGCTTTAAATACTAAAAGAAAAGCGCCAGCACCTAATAAAATTAAATGAATACCTAAAATAGTAGTCATTTTATTTTTATCTTTCCAAACATAACCAAAAAATGGAAAAGATTCTTCTAAAGTTTCTGGTCCAATAAGCGCATGATAAATACCTCCAAAGCCTAAAACTGCGGAAGAAATTAAATGAAGTACTCCAGATACAAAATATGGAAAAGTATCTATAACTTCGCCACCAGGACCTACTCCCCATCCTAAGGTAGCTAAATGAGGAAGTAGAATTAATCCTTGTTCATACATAGGTTTTTCTGGTACAAAATGAGCTACTTCAAAAAGATTCATTGCTCCGGCCCAGAATACGATTAATCCAGCATGAGCTACATGAGCGCCTAGTAATTTACCAGATAAATTAATAAGTCTCGCATTACCGGCCCACCAAGCAAAACCAGTGGTTTCTTGATCACGACCACCTAAAGATAAGGTTCCATTAAAGAGCGTTTCCACGGGGTAGAACCTCCTCGGGGAATACAAGATTTTCATGAGGCTGATCTTGAGCTGCCATCCAAGCACGGATACCTTCATTTAAAAGAATATTTTTAGTATAGAAAGTTTCAAATTCAGGATCTTCCGCTGCACGAATTTCCTGAGAAACAAAATCATAAGCTCTTAAATTTAAAGCCAGACCAACGACTCCAATAGCACTCATCCATAAACCAGTTACTGGTACGAATAACATAAAGAAATGCAACCAGCGTTTATTGGAAAATGCAACACCAAAAATTTGAGACCAAAAACGATTAGCTGTGACCATAGAATAAGTTTCTTCAGATTGAGTCGGGTTAAAAGCACGGAATGTATTTGCACCATCACCATCTTCAAATAAAGTATTCTCAACAGTTGCACCGTGAATAGCGCATAAAAGAGCTGCTCCTAAAACTCCAGCAACTCCCATCATATGAAAAGGGTTTAAAGTCCAGTTATGAAAACCTTGAAAGAATAAAATAAATCGAAAGATGGCTGCTACACCAAAGCTAGGTGCAAAAAACCAACCTGTTTGGCCAAGAGGATAAATTAAAAATACAGAAACAAAAACAGCAATTGGACCAGAAAAAGCAATTGCATTATAAGGACGTAATTGTACAGATCTAGCTAGTTCAAATTGGCGCAACATAAAGCCTATTAATGCAAAAGAACCATGAAGAGCAACGAAAGTCCATAAACCTCCTAATTGACACCAACGAGTAAAATCTCCTTGTGCTTCAGGACCCCATAATAACAATAAAGAATGTGCTAAACTATTAGCAGGAGTAGAAACTGCAGCAGTTAAAAAATTACAGCCTTCTAAATAAGAGCTAGCCAATCCATGAGTATACCATGAAGTAACAAAAGTTGTACCTGTAAACCATCCACCTAAAGAAAAATAAGCACATGGAAAAAGTAATAAACCAGACCAACCTACAAATACAAAACGGTCTCTTCTTAGCCAGTCATCCATGCTATCAAACAAACCTTTTGGTTCTTTGGAAGACTTTCCAATGGCTATAGTCATAGTGATTCTCCTATTCAACTATTTTAATCATTATTAAGTACCTTAAACATAAAAATAAAAATTAAATAATATTTCTATTTTTTTTTTTTAAACTCTTCTACATTTTAAACAACTAAAAATTTAGAAGATAGGTAAACTTTTCTTTTCTTTATTATTTATGTTCTTGCATGTCCCTCTAACTCAAATTTGTTTTTCATTTTATCTTTTTTTAATAAAATCTATTATAAGAATAGCCAATTTATTTATAATAATAATCTTTAAATTTACTAAAGTATTATTTGCATATTTTAAATATTTATTTGTGGAAATAAATAAAAATTTTATTATAAACTTACTATTGTTATTAATTCATAATTAATCTATCAAATATATATTATATCAATTAATTGTCTTATATCCAATTTAGTCGTAATATTTTATAGAAAAGTAATTATTTAGTTAACCAAAATTTAATATTTTGTTATTTTTTTTTTATATTTGATTCTAAATATTTTTATTCATTAAAATTTTTATAATATTTTCTATTTAAATTTTTTATTTAAATTAAATTAATTTATAATAACTTAAAAATAAAAAAACATAATTTTATATATATATATTTTTTTTTATTTTATTTATTTATTAAATAATTTAAAATTTTTTATTTAAGTATAAATATATAAGCCCTTTATCAGATTTGAACCGATGACTTACGCCTTACCATGGCGTTACTCTACCACTGAGTTAAAAGGGCATTTTTGCTAATTTATTAAAAAATAAATATAAGTGGAGTTTGTGATAAAAAGGATATATTTGTCAACTATTATTTAACGTTTTTATTAAAATATTTTTGTAATTATTTATAATTAAAGAAATCAAGCATACTATTAACTATTGACAGTAAATAAAGAATTAAGTAACATAAATATGAGGATTAAGCCCCCATCGTCTAGTGGCCTAGGACACCTCTCTTTCAAGGAGGCGACGGGGATTCGAATTCCCCTGGGGGTATTATTAAAAAATATTTGTAATAGTTTATTATTACATAAAGTTTTTATATAATAGTTGAAAAAAAAAATAACAAAGTTAGACTAATAAATAACTTTGTTATTTTTTTCCTTTTTTTTTGGGTCGATGCTCGAGTGGTTAATGGGGACGGACTGTAAATCCGCTGGCAATGCCTACGCTGGTTCAAATCCAGCTCGGCCCAAACTTTATTAATATTTATAAGCATAAAAATTTTACATCTTTTTTTTTTTTTATTTTTTCTATCTTTTCAATTTTTTTTATAATTTTTATTTTTTATAAAAAAAAAAGTCTACTTAATAAGCTATTATTAATTTGACATAAAGCTTTTTAGATTGCCATAATAAGTATATACATGTTTATAGGGATTGTAGTTCAATTGGTTAGAGCACCGCCCTGTCAAGGCGGAAGTTGCGGGTTCGAGTCCCGTCAATCCCGTTATGTCTAATTAAATTAAATCAAATAATTTTAATAAAATTTTATTAGTATTTATTTTTTTTTTATTAAGCTAATTTAAATAAAAGTTTTATTTTATTATTAAACAAATTATTTTTGAATTACTAATAAAAAGAAATTATGGTATTTTTTTACCATAATTTCTTTTTATTAATATATTAAACTTTTTATTAGTATATTAAATTTAATTAATTTTTTCTATTTTATATATTTTCAAATAAAATAAAGTAACTTTTAGTTTATTTTGTCAATTCTATTAATAAAATATTCAATTTCGTTTTGAAAAAGCCATTTATTTCTAAATAATATTTTTGTCATTTCATTTAATAAAATTTGATGCAAAATAAAAAATTTTAATAAATATTGATAAATTTCTAAAAGAGTATAATAAATAAAAGAATCATTAAATAATAAATTATTTATTTTTAACCATCTTTGTTGATTATTTAATAATTCAAAACGACTTATATTTTCTAGTGGATTTTCAATTAACCAACGTTGATATAGATATACAGGGGTAAATACTTGCGGGCGTTTTAATTGAACACCAATTCCTTCAATACGCTTAAAAGTTTCAACATTATTTTTTTCAATAAAAGGTAATTGATTCCACCAATTTATAGAAAAGTCATTTATGGAATCTCGACCATATCCACGATGAAGAAAAAATTGTTTAATTTTTTGACTTGAACGAGATTTTTCTCTTTCTCTTCTTGCTCCATAAGTAACATACAATCTTCTTAACATTTCTTCATCTATAAATAAATTTTGTCGTGAAAAAATAAAATGATGATTTCGAAATAATAAACCAGTAGGATCCCAAAGAAATCTTCCTCCGATAAATAACATAGGTTTACTAGATAATCGAGATTCCATTCGATATTCCGTGAATAATCGTGAAAACCCTAATATTACAAATTGCTCTTCCAATAGAATATCTTCTAACTGAAATTCTAATTCTTGGACATTTCTTCGTCTTATTCGGGATAAAATCCTTTCATAAGGAAGTTGCTCTTTTGTTTTTCGCTGAATAATTTCAAAAAACTGAGAATTTTTTGGTGAGCCATTAAATTCTTTTTTTTCTTTTTTTTTTGAAAAATCAAAATTATATGTAATTTTAAATTCATTAGGTCTATTTATCCAATTAAATAAATTACTACGAATAAAATTAAGACGAGATAATTTAGGAGCCCAAGTTATATTACTAGTTAATTGAAAAAGTTCTTTTTTATAAGGAATTATTTCATTAATAGATTTATTTAACAATGTATTTTTAGCATTTTGATTTATTCTTGAAAAAAGTCCTTTTTTTATCATATGTAAAGGATTTTTTGGTTGAAACTGAAAATTAAAATTCTTTTTTTTATTAGTATTTTTTCTTCCAAATATTTCTAACCATGAAAACTCTATTAAAAGACTTTCTAAAATATTACAAGCTAAATAAAAATCATTTTCAGCATATTTATCAAGTGAAATTAAATTATCCGGTTTATTTTCTAATATGAACCAAGAATCTCGAGCAGCTAACCCGGCTAAACAACCTAAAATATGAGGTAAAATAGTAAATTCTTTTATTGTTGATTCAAAAATGGAAGGTTCTAAATACCATTTAGATAAATAATAAAATTTTTTTTTCCATAAATCGTTACCAAAATATAAAGGATTTCTAGACGAATTTTTTATAAAGAAATTTTGTACAAGAAGTTTTCCAACTTTATAAAAAAGTATACTATAATTCTGCGTAAAAATAATTTTATTATTTATATATGTAGAACCTAAAGTTTGTCTATGAAAAGCTAATTTTATAGTTTTTTTTTCTATTATAGATCGATTTTGAACAATACTAATTAATAAAATTTCATTAATAAGTCCTATTAAATCTCGTGCATTATACCCTATGGTTCTATATCCAAATTCGTTAATACATGATTTTTTATTTTTTGAATAAAAATACTTATTATGCTTACTGTTTAATAAAATTGAAAATTTTTTTTTTCTTTGTAAAATATTAAACATTCGAATATTTATTAATTGATCTAATCTATTTGGAGAAATTAAAGCAGGATCCACTTTTTTAGGAACATGAGTCGAACCAATAATAACTATATTGTGAATATTTTTTTTATTAAAACCAGTTTGAAAATATTTTAAAAAAATACCAAGTAAAAAAGTTGGATCAGATTCTACATTTTGAGTTGAGCGGTTTACATTAAGTTCATGAATATTTTGCATCCATATTATACACGGAGATAGTTTTTTTGCTAATTCTAAAATAAGATTTAATCTTCGTAAACTTTCCATTAAAATGTTCATCCAACTTTCAGTTATAATATCAGGTTTATTATATAAAAGTTTATTTATAGATATTTTTATTAAAGGAACAAAAGAATTTGCTGCTATATTTTTAACCAAATAAGAGCGTCCACTTTCTAATGAACCTACTAATAAAATTCCTTTTGAAGAAAAAAGTCTTAATTCAAGTGGAATAGGTTTTTTATATAAAGTTGATTTTAAAGTATTATTTTGCCATGGTATATCTAAAAAAGTTGATTTTTGCCACCAAGATAGAAAAATTAAATTTTCTGCTAAATAAAATTGATAAAAAGGATAATTTACTAAATTTTTTTGATACTTTTCAGTTAAATTTTCTAAATAATTTTTCAATTTGTGCTGTTTTACAATTGAATTACTAATTTGAAAACTTATAGAACTATTATTAGAAGTAAATCTTGATCTATATTGCTCAATGCTTTTGTCAGTTATTAAAGATTGAACTAATAGTTTTCGTTCTCTACGAGAAAGGTCTAATCCTTTATTATTAATTAATAATTTGTTTCTTTTTTTTTTTTCAAATAAATAAAATTTAGCATTTTTTATATAGTGTTTTAAATTTCTAAAAAAATGCATTAATAAATTTTCTGATTTAATAAATTGTATTGAATTATTATGAATTAAATTATCTAAATATCTTCCACGTGAAGAATCTATTAAATATTGAATTATTTCAAAATATCTCCATAGTTCAAAATAATCTGAACCTAATAAACTGGAAAAATATTTTTGAAAAAGAAAATAACTAAAAATAATAAAACTTATAATTGCTATATGTTGTTTATTCCATTTAATGACTAAATTTAAATAAAAAGATGGCCATATAATTTGTTTATTGTTATATTGTTTATTAACTTGTTTCAATAAACGCAAATTCCAAATTTCAAATGAATTACCAATAATTTTATTTTTTAAATTAAATAATAAATTTTTTAATAAATACTCTAATCTTTTTTTTTTATTTTGTAAAGTGGTTGGTAAAATATAATTAAATTGATCATTGATATTTAATAATAATTCTGAAAGTAAATTTAAAACTATATTTTTAAAATACTTCCACCATTTGAAAGTAAAAAACCATGATATATAATTTTCAAATAAAGTCCACTTTATAAAAAAAGTTGATTTTTTTAATATTTGATGTATTTTAGTTTGTGGAATTAATTTAATAGAATTTTTTGAAAAAGATGATAATATATTTTTGTTTTTTTCATAATTCCAATTTTTATTATTTGTATTATTATCTAAAATAATATCCATTAAATTTGCTTTGGAATTATACTTTATAATAAATAATTTATTAGTCCAATTAACTATTTGATTATTTTCGTTTCTTATTTTGATAAAAAACTCAGAAAGTAAATAATTTTCAAAATAATTTATTTTATGAGCATTATTTTTTGGTTTTAATGTATTTCGAATATGTTGTTTTTTATCCAAATTAATTATTTTCAAATTTATTATTTTTTTATTAAAAATTAAATTAAATTTAACTAATGAATTTAATAATTTATCTAAGTCAAATTTATATAAAAACATTAATTTTGGATAATTAAAAATTTTTAAATTTTTTGATAAAAAAGTTTTATATATTTGTGATTCAATATTTGAATTTTTATTTAATTTTTTATAAAAAAAAGTTAATTGATTATTAGATAAATTTTTTTTTTCTATCGTTATACTTTTTATTAATTGTGTATATGTTAAATTATTTTTTTTTTTTTTTTTTAAATAAAAAGTTAAATTTTTTTTATAACTTAAATTAGAATAATATAAAAAGTTTAATAATTTTAATGTATCTGTTGTAAAAAATTGAGATTTTAATAAAATTTCATTAGAGATTTTTATCGAATTAAAATAAGCTTTTTCATTTTGCCATATTGGGGAGAAAAAAATGCTATTAAAAATTTTTGTGCAAATTTTATTATTATTTTTATCAAAATAATTAATAAGAAAATTAGTAATTAATATTTTATCAAAATAAAAATAAGTGTTTAATTTATAATAAATATTAAATGTGATTTGTTCTAATAAAAGCTTCCTATTTAAAATAATTTTTTGAAATTTTTTTTTTTTATTAATTTTAATATTTATAGTTTTTGGAGAATAAATGAATAATTTTGAAATTTTATTAAAATTTTCATAAAAAATAGATATAAAAGTTTTATAAAATAGATAAATAGTTTTTTTATTTAATTTATTAGACCATTTAGTAACTAAATTTTGACTATTTATAAAATTTATTTTATTAGATAAAGATAATAAATTTTTTTGTTTTTCAATAAAATATTTTAATATTTCTTTGTTTTTATTTTTCTCATCAATTAAAGTATATTGATTAAAATTATAATAAATATATCTATTTTTTTTTATATTATTAAAATAAAAATAGTTTTTTCCTTTTTTTTTCCAATTTAATAAATTTTTATCAATTATAGTTTTTGTTATTTTTTCTAAATTTGTTTTTTTTCTATAATAAAATAATTTATTAATTAAAAATAAATTTTTTAAAAAATTTATTGAATTTTTGTAAAAGTTATTAAAAATTAATTGATAATCATTTGTAAATTTAGTATAAAATTTTGAAAGAATATTATAAATTTTAATTTTTTTTTTTAAATCATTTTTTATTAAAGTTTTATTTTCTTCTTTTTTTTTTTTATAAGTTATTTTATTAATTAAGAAGTTTTTTTCTACTTTATAATTTTCTATATTTTGATAATTTAAATTATAATAAGTAGTTTTTATAGAAAATAAATTATATTTAATTATTAATAAATTTAATTTATCTAAAAAAATAGCTAAATTTATAAAATGTTTAATTTGAAATAATACACTTTTATTATATTTTATATTTTTATTATAATCAGCAATACTAATATATTTATGAATAAAAAACCATAATAAATAAAAAATATTTTTAGAGGATTTGGAATTTAGTAATAAAACTAATTTTTTTATATTATTTTTTTTTTTTAAAATAATCTTATAAGCATAATCTAAAAAAATAAAATTATTAAAAATTTTATGATTTTTTTTAATTTTCCATAATAAAATTAATCTATAATTATCTGATTTTATAAAATGCCTAGAAAACTTATTTTTTTGTTTTTTAACTACTCTAAATTTATTTTTATATTTTTTAGTAGTAGAAAAAGCGATATTTAATTCATCTACAGATAAAATATTTGAAAAAAACTTAGAATTCAATTTTGAAATTTGTTTATTTTTAAAAAAAAATGTATTTGTAGTATATTTTTTATTTTCTATAAATAGATTTTTTATCCATAATATTAAATAATTTTTGAAAAAAGGACTCAAAAATAAATTTGATTTTATTATGTTTTTCTTATTTTGATTAAAAAAAAATATATCCCAAATTGTTGAAGTAATATTTTGTTTATCGTTTTTGTTATTCAAAGTTTTTGTATCTAAAAGCGATTTTAAAAAATTTTTGTTCGATTTAGCAAAACTAGTTTTAACTAAATTTAAACTTTTTTTTATTTTAGGTTTCTCTCTTTTTTCTAATTTAAAATTTTGATCAATTAATTTATAATTATTTATTAATTTATTCGAGTTTTTTATTTTATATAAAATATATTTTGATATTTGATATGAAATTTCTGATAAACTTTTATCTGCTCTTAAATTTTTTTTTTCACTATATAAAAATTTTGATTTAAATAATCTTATGTCTAATTTCTTTTTATTAATATTAACTTTATTTAAATCATTTTTGTATTTAAATAAACTTTTTTTATATAATTGCCATATATAAAATTCAGTATAATTATTAAAAAAAGACCATTTTTTTTGTTTTATTAAAATATAAGATTTTGCGATAATTGGATCTGCTTCACCCCAAAATTTTAAATTTTGAATTATATTTCTTTTTATTAAATAAAATTGTTCAGGATTTATTTTTTTTTTCTGATATATTGGAATCGAAAAAAATGATTTAGTATTATAATTACTGTTGTCAAATTTAATTATTGAATTAAAACTATTTAATTCTAAAGGATTTTCAATTTCAAAAATTAATTTTTCACAAAAAGCAGAAAATATTTTAATAATTAAAGTATCTTCTAATATTTTTTCATTTTTACTTGATCTTAATTTTTTATTTTTTTCTAAATTATAAAAAAAAATAGAATTAAAATTTTTTTCCCAATTATAATTTTGACAAAGTATATTAGTTATATAAAATTCAAAAAAATGTTTTAAATCATTTGTATTTTTTTTTTTTAATAAATTTTCAATTTTTTTTATAGAATTGGAAGATATTTTCCAACTAGGCAGAATTTCTTTTATAATCCAAAATTTCCACCATTCTGAATTTTTAATTAAATTTTCATTGTATCCAGGTATAACATAGAGTTTTTTCTTTAAATTTGCTTTAATAATCGAATATTTTTTCTTTTTTTTTAAATCAAAATTTTTAGAAAGAGACTGATGCGTCAAAGTCGAATTTTTTTTTTTATCAAAGATTTCCTTTAAATCTTTTTCTTTATATTTATAATAATTTATATGTCCAGAAACTATTTTAAATAAATTTAAATACTTTTTGTCAATAATAGCTTTATTACTTAAACGATATAAAAAAATGGATAATAAAAGGAATAAAAAAGTATTTAATATTGAACTTTTGTTAGTTTTTGAACTATGTAAATCACGTGAGATTAGTGAAATAATAATTCGAAAGTCAAAAATTTTAATGAAATTTTCTTTATTAAAAAAAAGTCTAATTAAAAATTTAACTAAATTTGATTCTGTCCATATCTCAAAAAAATATTGAGGGTTTTTTATTTCTTCTAATTTTAATCTTCTATATAAGTATTTGTTTTTTGATAATTCTTGTTTCATTTTTTTTTTTACAGCAGTTAGATAAAACTTTATAATAACTAGATTTTTTTATATGGAAACTTTAATTAAATAACCTTAAATTTTTAAGTTTTTTTACTATTTTTATCTTATATAAAAATACTAAATGTTTTTAGACATTGGTAATTTTTTCTATTTATAAAAAAGAATTAGCTAATATTTTAACTAAAATTAAAATTTAAAAGTTTTTCATGTTTATCATTTTATTTAATATATTTATGTTATTTTATTTATGATGACATAAACAAAAGGTTTCGTCAACTAATAAAAATTAAATTAAAATTTTTATTATTAAATTATTTTTTATATGATAATAAAACTTTATTTAGTTTTATTTTGTTTTTTATGGGCGAACGACGGGAATTGAACCCGCGCGTGGTGGATCCACAATCCACTGCCTTAATCCACTTGGCCACGTCCGCCTTTTTTTCTAATTTATTTATTTTCAATAAATAAAAAAATAATGACCTTAGGACTTTATTTCCTAAGGTCATTATTTTCAAGTTGTTATCCTATTTATATAAATTTATATAATAAATTTATAACTAAAATATTAACTATTTACAGAAGGAGCTTCAACAGAAGCTAAATCTAGAGGGAAGTTGTGAGCATTACGTTCATGCATAACTTCCATACCAAGGTTAGCACGGTTGATAATGTCAGCCCAAGTGTTAATTACACGGCCTTGACTGTCAACAACAGATTGGTTAAAATTAAAACCATTTAGGTTGAAAGCCATTGTGCTGATACCTAATGCAGTAAACCAGATACCTACTACAGGCCAAGCAGCTAAAAAGAAGTGTAAAGAACGAGAGTTGTTAAAGCTAGCATATTGGAAAATAAGTCTACCAAAGTAACCGTGAGCAGCTACGATGTTATAAGTTTCTTCCTCTTGACCAAACTTGTAACCTGCATTAGCAGACTCATTCTCAGTAGTTTCTCGGATTAAACTTGAAGTTACCAAGGAACCATGCATAGCACTAAATAGAGAGCCGCCGAATACGCCAGCTACACCAAGCATGTGGAATGGGTGCATAAGGATGTTATGTTCAGCTTGGAACACAATCATAAAATTAAAAGTACCAGAGATTCCTAAAGGCATACCGTCAGAGAAGCTTCCTTGACCAATAGGGTAGATCAAGAAAACAGCAGCAGCAGCCGCAACAGGAGCTGAATATGCAACAGCGATCCAAGGACGCATACCTAAACGGAAGCTAAGTTCCCATTCACGACCCATGTAGCAAGCTACACCAAGTAAAAAGTGAAGAACGATTAGTTCATAAGGACCACCATTGTATAGCCATTCATCAACGGAAGCAGCTTCCCAAATTGGGTAGAAGTGCAAACCGATAGCTGCAGAAGTAGGAATAATAGCACCAGAGATTATGTTGTTTCCGTAAAGAAGAGAACCAGAAACAGGCTCACGAATACCATCAATATCTACAGGAGGAGCTGCGATGAAAGCAATAATGAATACAGAGGTTGCAGTTAATAGAGTAGGGATCATTATGACACCGAACCATCCGATGTAAAGGCGGTTTTCAGTGCTGGTAACCCAGTCGCAGAAGCGACCCCATAGGCTTGCGCTTTCGCGTCTTTCTAAAGTTGCGGTCATGGTAAAACTTGGTTTGTAAAATAATAATAATAAGTTACCCAAGTATATAAACTTGTTAACTTATAGTATTACACAAAATGTATTACTATGTCAACTCTTCTTTAAAATGAAAATATTTTTTTTTTATTTATAAAAAAAGATTAATTAGACCAAATTTTTTTGTAATAACATAATTTATCTTTTTATAAAAATAATATTGGATAATATTTTATATAGAGAATTATTTATTTGGACTAGACTAAAATGGGTTGCCCGGGGCTCGAACCCGGAACTCGTCGGATGAAAGTGGATGAATTTACTTTAATTTCCTTGGATAAAAATAAAAACACCTCTTCCCAAACCGTGCTTGCAATTTTTATCGCACACGGCTTTCTCTATGTAGTCATTATATTCGAGAATTTTATGAGTAACTTTTTAATTATTATTAAATTAATAATTTTATTAAGCAGTTAATTTGATTAATTTGAATTATTTTATTTACTACTAGTATTTTTTTTTTGTAATAATTTTGCTAAATAATTTATTTGAAGAATATCAAGATACCAAATTTTTTTTATAGAAGGATATAATTTAAAAAATTTTAAATTAATTAGTTCTTGTTTTTTAAAAAAAAAAGATTTTGCAAAAAAATTTGAATCATACTTTTTCCAAACATAGCGTATAGTGCTTTTATGTTTGCAAGCTAATGTTTTAGCACAAGAAAATCGAAGTATATATTGTATTTGATATAAATTTTTTTTATTTTTGCATCCACTATAGTAATAAAAAAAATTTTTCCAAATTTGATCAAAACGATTAAAAATTTCGTCATCTGTTAAGGTAGTCCAAGCTAATTTACTTATTGGATGTCCTAAAGTATCACAAAATTTTTCTTTAGCTAATAATTCAATTAAAGATGATATTAGAGTAATAGAATAAAGTTCTTTTTTTATAATATATACTTTTTTTAAATTATCTATTATTTTAGTTGAAATTAAAACTTTTTTTATTTGAATACCAAAAAGATAACCTAAAAAAGAGAAGTAGCTTTTATAAATTTTTCTTACGTTTATTCTAGAAGGTCTAAATAAATGATAAAAATAATAATGCCAAAATTTAGAAAGAAAAAAACTCCATTTTTCTGCTAAATAATTAGAACTTTTTATTGCGATAATATAATTATTGTCATATCTTACATAGTGAAAAGACATTTTTTTTTTATAAAAAAAAATTTGTAATTTCATCCATAAAGAATTCTTAATAATATGCTTCATTTTTTTCATACAATCTGCTTTATCTAATAAAGTTAAATATGATAAAGATTTAAAACAATTTAAGATTTTCCACTGATTAATTAAAAAAAATTCTAGTTCACGAATATAATAATGCCATAAAAATATTGATAATCTACTACTTTCTTTTTGAGAAAAAAAAGAATTTGTATTAAAAGTAATTAACTCGTTATTCTTATGAAATATTAATCGTAATGAATGAGAAAAAGAAGTATCTTGTATACGTCGACGAAGAATTCGGATTAAAAGTTCTGGATGAAAAAAATGAGGTATTTTTGTATTTAAAATGTAATTAGAATGTAAAAAATTATCTTCTATAAAAGGAAATACAGAGTGAATAGATTGATAATTAGTCCATTGCTGAAATTCTTTTATAAAAGTTTTTTCTAATTGTACACAAAAAAAAATTTCGAAAATTATCGCAAAACCTTCTCGAATTACTTTCAAATAAAAATGGTTATTATAATTAAGATCAAAAATTTTATTATAATTTTTCTTTAATTCGTTTTTATTATTTTCTAGGCGCATTCTATTAATTAAACGTTTTAATGTTAAAAAACTAAAACATTCACCTAAATTAGAATTTTCTATTTTTTTTAACTTCATTTTATTAAGAGAATAATTATAAGCAATTGCATAAAGATCATCTTGAAATAAAAGTGGGTATAAAAAACGCTGTTGCCATACAAGTTTATTTTTATTTTTATTTAGCTTTTCTATTTCGTGCAAAATTTCTGCTATGCTTCTCATCTGAACAACCTCTTAAAATATAAAATGATACATAGTGCAATCTATTAAAATAAAACTAAACAATTTTATAAAAAGAACTAATTTAATTTATTAGTAAAAATTATTAAAATTTTTTGATTGCTCTCCTGACTTAAAATTTTTATTTAATTTAGTCAGTAAACTGGTGATTTATTTACATTTTTTAAATATTAGGATTCATTTTTAGTAAAAATAGCCTTATATTTTAATATAAGGCCAAACCTCTTTTATATTGACTATTAATTTTATTCTAACTTTTTAATTAATAAAAAGAATTCAAAATGTATTTTTTTGAATAGAAGCTCGTTCTTCTGGTTTTACTTTTGATTCAAGCAATTTAGCTTTATCCATTAATTTTATCGACTTGAACATATAAAATAAAAAAACGACATGCTACTTTTTCTGGCAAATTTCTTTTTGAGATTAGTCGTAGTCTTACAAACCTTTATCAATGGTTTGGATGAATTTTTTATTTCATCTAAATGTATAAAATTCCTTAGTCGCACTTAAAAGCCGAGTACTCTACCATTGAGTTAGCAACCCTTATTTTTTGTTTTCGTAAAAAAAGTACTTTTAAAGAAAATTTTTTGAAAAGATTAGAAATATTAAATAACTTTATACCTTTTTTTAATTCAAATAAAGTTATATAAATTTTTAATATAATCAAGAAATATTAAGAAATATCAACATGATTATATGTTAGTAAATTATTTTTGTCAATGCTGTATAGAAAAAAGATATAAATTTTTTTGTTTAAATTATTTAATTTAATTTTTTTTTCATTAAAACTTTAAGCTTTTTTTCTTTTACTTTAAACTTTAAAGTAAAAGAAAAAAAGCTTAAAGTTTTTAAATTATTTTTTATAAAAATCAAATTTATTTTTAATGGAATTCGAAAAAAAACTAAATATGTTGACAATATTAATTGTATTTTTTATTGGAATAAAAAATACTAAATAAATATATAATGAAACGAAAAAAAATGGATAATAAAACAATAACTGAATAAAACAAAAAATGGGATTCATAAACTTTTCCTACAATTTTAGATTAAATTTGTTTAAATATCTTTGCTTTTTTTTATTAATAGTTTTAAATTTTATTTTAGGTGACTAAAATAAAATTTAAAACTAGCTTTTATATAATATATATTTTTTTTCATAAAAATATTTATAAAAAAAATATATATATATATTTTTTTTTATTACTTTTAAAAATATTAAAAAATACTTCTTGAAATATAAAATTAATTTAAAAAAAAATTAAGCACTTAAAGCTTCTTTAGCTGCATACATTATTTCAACAGTAATATTAGTAATATTATTTTGACGCGCGAATTTTTCAGTATTTCTTTTAATTTTACCTCTAACAAATCCAGGTATTTTATTTAATTCTAGTTGACTTTCGTTATTCCAAGTTAGATCAGTATCTGTTGATAATGATTTTGTAATTACTTCTTTTGTATCATGACCACCAAATATTTCTAAAAGATGATCTTCCATACCTAAAGTAAACGAATTATAAACTAAATCAGCAATTTGATTAGTACCTTCATAACCTAAAAAAGGACGATATCCTAACGGAAAATTTTGAATATGAACTGGTGAAGAAATAACTCCACAGGGAATATCAAGACGTTTACCAATATGACGTTCCATTTGAGTGCCAAATATTGCAGATGGTTCTATTCGAGCAATCATATCGCCTACTTTAGTATGATCATCTGTAATCAATATTTCATCACAAAATCCTTGAACTTGTTCTTTAAACCATTCTGCATCATGTTTACAATAAGTACCTGTGCAACTAACACGAATTCCCATTTCTCTAGCAAGAATCCTGGTTATTGAAGCGGCATGAGTTGCATCACCAAAAACAACCGCTTTTTTTCCTGTTAAATTTTGACAATCGATAGAGCGTGAAAACCAAGCTGCTTGAGAAACAAATCTTGTTTGTTGATCAATATAAGGTTCATAATTAAATTTTTTATTAGAAACTAAATTATTAACATGTTTTTCGATTTGTCTAATACATTCAGCTGTATCTACAATTCCCATTGGTGTGATAGATATATAAGGCATTCCAAAATTTTTTTCTAAATAAATGGCTGTCATTAAACCTATTTCACGATATGGAACTAAATTAAACCAAGCTTTTGGTAAATCTTGAAGATCTTTTACAGAACCTCCTTCAGGAATTACTTTATTAACTTTAATATTCAAGTCTTGTAATAAACGCTTTAATTCACGACAATCATGTTGATTATGAAAACCTAGTGTAAAAATTCCAATAATATTTGCTGAAGGTTCTTTTGTTATAGATTGATCCAAGGTTCCTTGTCTGCGGGCCTTTTCTAAATAATATCGAACTACTTGTTCTAAAGTTCTATCTGCGGCTTGAAGCTCATTAACTCGATAATGATTTACATCAGCCAGAATAACATCTGAATTTGAAGTGATAGAAGCTCTATCAACAAAATTTTGTAAATCTTCTTGTAAAATACTAGAAGTACATGTTGGTGTTAAGACAATTAAATCTGGGCGTTCTTCTTTATCTTTTCTAGTGATATTATCAACCACTTTTTCTTGAGATCCACGTGCTAATACATGACGATCCACTATACTAGCTGTTACAGGAGTAAAATCTCTTTCTCTTTCTAACATTGAACGCATTACATTAAAATAATCGTCTCCTAAAGGAGCATGCATAATAGCATGAACATTTTTAAAAGAACTGGCTACACGGAGAGTTCCAATATGAGCAGGTCCAGCATACATCCAATAAGCTAATTTCATAAATATAATCTCTTTATAACTTTCAATAAATAATAATGTGATCTTTTTTTATTTTACACTATAGGAATATCCCTTGCCATATTTATGTAATTGTCATAATATGGTATTTCTAATACAATATATTATTAATTATTAATAATAGAAATAATTTTTTAATATTTTATTTTAAATTTTTTCTCTTTTTCTATTTATTTCGTTATTTAAAATAATAAATCTGGGACGGAAGGATTCGAACCTCCGAATAACAGGATCAAAACCTGCTGCCTTACCACTTGGCGACGCCCCATAAATAGACAATATTAGTAAATACTTATATTTATATTTTGTCAATTGTTTTATTTCTATTTTCATTATCAAATAATGTTATTTGATTTTAGGAAAAAAATAAACTATAAATTAAAAAATAAAACAACTATTATTAAAAATATATAACCTCTTTGACACTAATAAAACCTATAGTAAGATATACCGAAGAGCTTTTTTTATCAACTAATGAAAAATTTTTCATTTTTTACTAAATCATTATAATAATTTTTATTGGAGAACATAAATGCTAGCTATGTTTAATATTTATCTAGATAACGCGTTTCATTTAAATGGTATCATTTTAGCTAAATTACCTGAAGCTTATGCTATTTTTGATCCAATTGTAGATGTAATGCCGATTATTCCTGTATTTTTTTTCCTATTAGCTTTTGTTTGGCAAGCTTCTGTAAGTTTTAGATAATCTTTTTTTACTAACATAATTTAAAATTCTTTATTTAAATTTTTTTTATTATTTTTTTTTTTATTCTAATTTAAAAGGCGAAGGTGATTTTTTTCACTTTCGCCTTATATACGTATAATAGATCTATAGAAATATTTTTTATTATATATATTTATTTATGCTTCTTTATATAAATATATAATATTTTAATATAACATTTTAATGATTTATTTTTAATGATTTATTAATTATTGATTATAATTGAGTTAAAAAAGTTTAATTGATTTTAGTAAATTAATTGATTCAAAATTTATTCAATAATTTAATTAGTTTTTTTAGACTTATTTTATACTTATTGGAGAAATGGCAGAGCGGTTAATTGCATCCATTTTAAAATTATTGTAGCCTTATTTTATTTTTATTTAACGGGGGTTCAAATCCTCCTTTCTCCATAATTTTGATTTAAATAACGAAAAAAAATTGTAAAAATAAAAATTTGTTTTTTTATTTTATTTTAATTTACAATCTATTCTATTCTATTTCTAGTAATGATCTCGGAGATTACGTTATGCTTACTCTTAAGCTCTTCGTTTATACAGTAATTATTTTTTTTGTTTCTCTTTTTGTTTTCGGATTTTTATCAAATGATCCTGGTCGTAATCCGGGACGTAAAGAATAATTTTTTATATATAACACATTATCGAAATGAAGAAATAAATATAAAAATAAAAAAAAAATAAAAATAAGTTTTTCTAATTAAAAAAAATTTATTTGTTAGTTGAAGGAGAGAGAGGGATTCGAACCCTCGGTACAAAAAAAATGTACAACGGATTAGCAATCCATCGCTTTAAACCACTCGGCCATCTCTCCAGTCAAGAAATAATAACACGCTGTAGAAGTAGAAGTCTAGACAATAATAATATTAGATTATGTATATTATTTTATTTTTTTATATATGTTTATAAAATATAAAATTTTATTTCAGTAAATAAAATTATAAAATAATTTATTAATATAAAATTTTAATTAGGTCTTTTATTTTATTTGAGCCTAGCCAGATACTGCTACTGACCAGGCTACCTTTTTTGTATTTGTAAATAAATAAAAAATTAATCAATTTATTGATACAAATTTTTAGCTAATCTTAAAGCCAAAATACCTGTTATAAAAGCACTGACAAGAGCTACAATAATTTGACTGTCTGAAATCGATGTCATTTTTTCTCTCCTGAAAATCTATAATATAAATCACAAATTAATTCAAAATTTTAATAATAAATTATGAAATTTTTGAATTAATAGGTTTTTATTATTGTACTGATCTTAATTCTATATCGCTATAGATATCTTTTTTTTTTAATAATTTAAAACTTTTTCTTAATTTCATAGAATCAAATTGAAAACAGAGAGGTTAAACCAAAATGAATTTAGAGGTTATTGCACAGCTTACTGCTTTGGCTTTAATAGTTGGTTCAGGTCCTTTAGTAATTGCTTTATTAGCGGCACGAAAAGGCAATCTATGAATTTAAAAGCCATCTCCGGAAATGAAATAATTTTTATTTAAGTATTAAATCTCCGGAGATGGAGTTTAAGCCAAAAAATATTAAAAGTAAAAACTTTTGAACAAAAAAAAAATTATGCTATAATATTTTTATAGCGGGTATAGTTTAGTGGTAAAAGTGTGATTCGTTCTATAATTAATTTAGACATAGTTAAGGGGTCTTTAAAATTATTTTAAATTTTTGACCAATAACTTTATTTCTAAAAAGATTTAAGATCTTTCCTAAAATAGAAAAGCAAAATTCCTACAATGACAAAAATAAAAAAGCAAAACAGAATTTTTTTGAAATTATAATTTTTTTAGCTGAAAATCTATGGATAGAAATCCAAAATATTTTTTTTCGTAACTGAATCTTTAATTAAAAAAAAAAATTAAAGCAATTTAGCTCTAAAAAAATAAATTTAGTTTACTAAATTTATTAAATTTTTCATTGAAGCTCGGTCAAAAATATTTTCCTAATGATTTATTTTAATAGAAATAAAGAACGAAGTAATTATAAATTTTTTTATTAAAAGTTTGTAAAAGGATCATCTATAAAGTTATCTGATGAAAATGATGAAAAAACTAACATAGATGGTATGGATCTATTCGAATACAAAATATAATAGAAGAAATTTTTTCTAATTCATAAAGGAGCCGTATGATATTAAAATTTCATGTTCGGTTTTGAAATGGAGGCGATAATTAAATAAAAGCGCCGACTATAACCCTTAGCCTTCCAAGCTAATGATGTGGGTTCGATTCCCACTACCCGCCTGTTGTTATCTTTATAAGAAGTGAATAATTCACTATTTTTATATTTTTATAAAAATAGTGAATTATTCACTTCTTATAATTTTATGAAATTAGAAGTACAATAATTGACTAGCGTCCATCGTCTAATGGATAGGACAGAGGTCTTCTAAACCTCCAGTATAGGTTCGAATCCTATTGGACGTAATCTTTTTTTATTTTTTGTATCTCAAAATATTTGCCTTTTAAATTTTTATTTGTCTTCTTGAAGTAAAAAAAGTTCCGTATGTTCTTTAATAGCTTCTTTTAAAATATTTTCAGCTTGTTCTGTGAAAATTTTAGTAGAACGTACAATTTCCACAAATTGAGGTTTATTAGTAATTAAATATTCACGTAATTGAACAAGAAATTTTTTTACTTGATCGACTTCTAATACATCTAAATATCCGTTTACTCCAGTATAAATAGTTGCTACTTGTTCTTCTACAGTTAAAGGAGATGACTGAGATTGTTTAAGTAATTCACGTAATCTTTGCCCTCTTGCTAATTGATTTTGAGTAGCCTTATCGAGATCAGATGCAAATTGTGCAAATGCTTCTAACTCTGCAAATTGAGCTAGTTCTAGTTTTAACTTCCCAGCTACTTGTTTCATAGCTTTAATTTGAGCTGCCGATCCTACTCTAGATACAGAAATACCTACATTAATTGCAGGACGAATTCCTGCATTAAATAAATCTGCTGATAAAAAGATTTGTCCATCAGTAATAGAAATAACATTCGTAGGAATATAAGCTGAAACATCTCCTGCTTGAGTTTCTACTATAGGTAAAGCAGTCATACTTCCTTCACCTAATTGTGAACTTAATTTAGCTGCTCTTTCTAAAAGGCGAGAATGTAAATAAAAAACATCGCCTGGATAAGCTTCACGACCTGGTGGTCGTCTCAATAAAAGAGACATCTGTCTATAAGCTTGTGCTTGTTTCGAAAGATCATCATAAATTATTAACGTATGTTGTTTACGATACATAAAATATTCTGCTAAAGCAGCTCCTGTATAAGGAGCAAGATACTGTAACGTAGCAGGAGAATTTGCTGCTTCGGCTACTACAATTGTATATTCTAAAGCACCACGTTCTTCAAAAGTATTAACTACTTGTGCTACTGAAGATGCTTTTTGTCCGATCGCCACATAAACACATATTACATTTTGACCTTTTTGATTTAAAATAGTATCTGTAGCTACTGCTGTTTTACCAGTTTGTCGATCTCCAATAATCAATTCACGTTGACCACGCCCAATAGGAATCATAGAATCAATAGCAATAAGACCTGTTTGCATAGGTTCATATACAGAGCGTCTTGAAATAATACCAGGAGCTGAAGATTCTATTAATCTAAATTCTGAAGCTGATATTTGACCTTTACCATCAATAGGTTGAGCTAAAGCATTTACAACCCTACCTAAGTAAGCGTCACTTACAGGTATTTGAGCAATCTTTCCTGTCGCTTTTACAGAGCTACCTTCTTGAATAGTTAAGCCATCACCCATTAATACAACTCCAACATTATCTGATTCTAAATTCAAAGCAATTCCGATACTACGGTCTTCAAATTCAACTAATTCACCAGCCATTACTTTATCAAGACCATAGATACGTGCAATACCATCTCCTACTTGAAGGACAGTGCCCACATTTACTACTTTTACCTCTTGACTATAATCTTCTATTTGTTTACGGATAATACTGCTAATTTCGTCAGGTCGAATATTTACCATTAGCGTTCGTTAATAATTTTCTGAAAAATAAAACTAATGAAAGCTAATTAGTTGTGCTTTCCATGGCTCTAAGTAGGCCAATATGATAATCAATTACGCGTGAATGTAACTCGTTATTTAAACGTTTATTTAATGCTTCTAACGCTCTTTCTAATGCAAGACGTGAAACTTGTTGTCTAACTTGCTCAATTGCTCTTTGTTCTTCAAAACGAATAGTAGCATTTTTTGAATCTTCTAATCGTTTTGAATCTTCATCAGCAGCATTTACTAATTCTCTTTTTTCTCTTTCTATTTGAGAAAGACCATTTACACGAATTTCATCTGCTTTTATTTTTGCTCGTTCCAAACGAGTTCGAGCTTGATTAAGTTTATCAGTTGCTTCATTATATCGTTTTTCCGCGTCATTAATTGTACTCAAGATAGTTTGTTTACGATTACTTAATAAATTGTTTAATGAAAGTAGATTATTTATCGAAGATTTTAACGAATTATAAATCTCTTCCCAAACCGAACATGAATTTTTCAATTCATTCGGCTTTCTCGCTTAGTTAGAAAAACTAAGCCTGCCCCTGTTACTTTTTTAATCTTTTTACAAAATAATTTGCAAAAATTTTGTATATTTTTTTTTATTATAAAAAAAATTTAAGGACTCTTCTGACAAAAATTATTTTATTTGTCAGTAAGGTTATTTTTTTGAATAACTTAATATTAGATTTTTTTAGGTTGTCAATTTAGCATAAAAAACCAAAACTGGTTAGTTTTTAGAGATAATAATAATTTATTTAATAAATTAAATTCAAGAATTAGTTTGATATGAGTGTTATATATCAAATTAGTCTCTAAATATGTTTTTATATTTTTTATATATAAAATATTGAGGGGGAAAGAAAAACCCCAATGGCCCTTAGACTTTAAGCATTTTAGCTTTAACCATTTTCTTAATATTTCCGAATAAAGTAATAATAAGAAATAAAAAATTACTAATTTTACGAAATGCTATAGTTGTTCTAAATTTTGTTTAGAAGTAATTCGTCGGAATTATACACTTTTTTTATTTTGAAGTGTAACTGGATTATTCCAGCATTTTTATTCAAATAATTAACCCGCACACACTCCCTTTCCAAAGTAAACTAATAAACTAAGCACTACACTTAAATTAATTAGATTTGTTTCTAAAAGATTTGTATTTAGACCAAAATTACCGGCAATAGGCCAATAACCTAAAGAAATAACTAAATTAATAATATTTTGCATATTCTCTCTCCCATTAATAGGTTATCTAAGTTCTACAGAGTTTTTTACTCAAAATAACTTGAATTTTTAGTTATAGACAGAGACTAATTTATCTAGTTTTAAGTCTAATTAGCAATATAATTGAAAAATAGTTTATTTGCTTTACATAAAAACAAAAATTATAAAACTTTTTTTTCCAAAAAATAAATATAAATTTTGTTTAATTTAAATATTAAATTAAATAGTAAATAGTTTTTTAAGAACTAAAATGATTACCCATTTTAGTTCTTAAAAAAAACTATTTAAATAAAAAAGTATAAAAATTTCAAGACAATTTAATTTAAACGAAAGGATTTGCAAATAAAAGTGCCAAAGCTACAACTAAACCATAAATAGTTAAAGCTTCCATAAAAGCTAAGCTTAATAACAATGTGCCTCGAATTTTACCTTCTGCTTCTGGTTGTCTAGCAATACCTTCTACTGCTTGACCAGCAGCAGTGCCTTGACCAATCCCAGGTCCAATGGAAGCTAAACCTACAGCTAATCCAGCAGCAATAACAGACGCAGCAGAAATTAAGGGGTTCATTATAATATCCTCTAACCAAAATTAAGAAAAGGTTCATATAAAAAAACCTATTCTCTATTGCTTACTTATATTTTTATATAAAAAATAAATTAAGTTAAGCAGTAACTAACTCAAGATGTCTCTTAATAAAGTGATAGTATCACTAAAAAAAAAATAAATTAAAGTTTTTGTTTTGATCGTTTAAATTTTTGTCTTATTTAAAAATTTAAATTTTATTGAATGAAATAGAATAATAATTAAAAAATATTTTTTAGTTAAAATATAAAATAAATTTTCTTAATTATTAGATTTCTTTTTATTATTATACCCCATAAAATTTCTTATCGGATTTAAAATGTAAAATTTAAATCTAAAGTCAATTAAGTTATTTTCTTTATTTAAAGATAATTATGCTTTAAAAACATTTATAATATATCTACATGTATACTTATTATTTTGATTTTTTGGAATTTAATGATGACCTTCTAATGATTCCCCTATATAAGCTGCAGCTAAGGTTGCAAATATTAAAGCTTGAATAGCACTTGTAAATAATCCTAAAAACATCATAGGTATAGGAATAACCAAAGGTACTAAAGAAATAAGAACAGCAACTACTAACTCATCAGCTAATATATTTCCAAAAAGTCGAAAACTTAGCGATAAAGGTTTTGTAAAATCTTCTAAAATATTTATTGGTAAAAGTACTGGAGTTGGTTGAATATATTTACCAAAATAATTTAAACCTTTTTTATGAAGACCTGCGTAAAAATAAGCTACTGAGGTTAATAGAGCTAACGCAACAGTTGTATTAATATCATTTGTAGGTGCAGCTAATTCTCCATGAGGTAGTTCAAAAACTCTCCAAGGAAGAAGCGCGCCTGACCAATTTGAAACAAAAATAAATAAAAACATAGTTCCTATAAAAGGTACCCAAGGTCGATATTCTTCTTCTCCTATTTGAGTTCTAGTCAAATCTCGAATAAATTCTAAAACATATTCGACAAAATTTTGACCACTGGTTGGAATAGTTTGTAAATCGCGCGTTGCGAAAATAGCTAAACTTAATAAAATAGAAATAACAATCCAGGAAGTTATAAGTACTTGTGCGTGAACTTGAAAACTGCCTATTTGCCAATAGAAGTGTTGACCTACTTCCACACCAGATATTTCATATAAATTATTAAGTGTGCTAATGGAAAATTGTGCAGTATGCATATTACCCCTTCTAAAGATTAACTATGAAAAATAGAAATGAATTTTATAAACAATTCTAATATTTAAATGTCTTATTGTTCTAAACCTTTTTATTATGTTATAACATATTTATTACAATAAAATATTTATTTTTATTGTAATATATTTTTAAGTTTTAAAATAGTAATGAGTAATAAAATAAAAAAAATTGTCTTTTGCTAAAATAATTATTCGATTGTTGTGGAATTACAACGACCTGCAATAATAGCTAATTTTAATTTATTTAAAATCCATCGAATAGACGCTCGAGCATCATCATTTGCTGGAATTGGTATATCTGTAAGATCTGGATCACAATCTGTATCAACTAAACAAATTGTTGGAATACCTAAAGTTCTACATTCTTGAATAGCGGTGATTTCTTTTTGTTGGTCTATTATTATTACAATATCGGGTAAACTTGTCATATATTTAATTCCATTTAAATATTTTTGAAGTTGAGTTAATTGTCTTTTTAAATTTGCCGCTTCTTTTTTTGGAAGTTGATTAAATACTCCTGTTTTTTCTTTATTTTCTAAATCCTTAAACCTTTGAAGACGCTTTTCTATAGTTGACCAATTAGTTAACATACCGCCAAGCCACTTTTGATTTACGTAATGACATCGGGCTTTTATAGAAGCTGATGCTACTAAATCAGCTGCTTGATATTTTGTACCTACAATTAAAAACTGTTTACCTTTACTTGAGGCATTAGCTACTAAATCGCAAGCTTCTGATAAAAAACGAGCTGTTTGAGTAAGATTTAAAATATGAATACCTTTTCGTTCTGTAAAAATATAAGAAGCCATTTTAGGATTCCATTTTCGAGCTTGATGACCAAAATGTACTCCTGCTTCCATCATTTCTTCTAAATTAATATTCCAAGATTTTTGTTTCATTTTTTTTTTATAAAAAAGTCTAATTTTTTTTTATTTAGACTAAAATCAATACATTTTTTAAATTTTTTCGTAAATGGATATTTATTTGTTCATTTAATAACTTATCTAAAAAATTTTAGATAATTTAATTGAATTTATTTATTGCTACTTATTTCAAAAAATTATTGCTTTAATTTTTTATGAATTTGATCTGAAGTAAAAAAAATAGAAAATTTTTTATATAAAAAAATATTTTTTACTTTATTATCAAATAATTTTTTATTTTTTTTTTTTAATAAAATATTTTTTTGTTTTTCCAAAATTATTTGCCAAATAACTTCTTGACAACCAGTACCTGCAGGAACTATTCCGCCAAGAATAACATTTTCTTTCAGACCTTTTAACCAATCAATCCGACCCCGCAAAGCTGCTTTTGCCAACACGCGGGTAGTTTCTTGAAAACTAGCTTCTGATATAAAACTTTGAGTATTAAGAGAAGCTTTTGTTATACCCAACAATACAGGTTTATAAGCAATAATTTCTTCCAAAGCACGATTCATTCTTTTTATTCTTGTAAATTCAATTAATTCTCCAGGTAAAAAACCATTAATCATTCCATCTTCTAAAGTAACAACTTTAGAAGTCATTTGACGTACAATAATTTCTATATGTTTATCCGATATTTGTACTCCTTGTGATCGGTAAACTTTTTGAATTTGATCAACTAAATTTAATTGACTCTGTTCCATACTAATTCGGGAACTCAAAAAATAACCCCATAAACTTCCAAAAAAATTTGTCATGTCTTTATTCCAATCTTCAAAACCTTTTTCCAAATTAATAAAAACTGAATTTATTGGACGAGCTTCTAATAACTGCTCAACTTTAGGAAGCCCTTGAATAATATCCCCTGATTTTAATCTTTCATATACTAAAGTTATTAATGTATCTCCTTCTTTCACAATTTCACCATAATTATTATGAATTGTAGCTTTACCAGTGGTTAAATATGGCTTAGCTAATCTAATTACGGAAGAAAGATCTTCATAAATAGCTATAATTTGACCAGATTCAGAAAAATGCTGATATTTAGATATAGAAAAGCCATCGCAAAGAAAATTTCCAAGATTAACTAATTGAGTTTTATTTTTTTTTAAAAAAAATAAAGAAAAAGACCAAATTAATAAATTAAAAATATTATTTTTAGTTAAAACAAATTTATGAGTTTTTTTATTTTCATCCAAAAAGTACCATGCAGTTATTTTAATTTTTTTTTCAAAATTATCAATAATTGAAAAATTAATTGGCGTTAATTTATTATTAAATTTTATATGAGAAAAAGGTTGAATAAATTTTTTAATATTTTGTAAATGGCCTAAAAAACCTAAAAATTCTATAAAATTTTGTTTCATAAAACTTTTTTTTTTTATATTAAAATCTTTAATTATTTTTTTTGATTCATAAATTAAACTTTTTTCTATATTATTTTTTACTTTTGTATCTTTTTCTATTTTCTCAATTAAACTAGTTTGAAATAAATTTGATGGAGATAAAACAAGAAAAGAACCTTCTTCTTGGTTTTTTTTCGAGGGAGTACGAATAATACCCCAAGTTTTATTGAACAATAAATTTTTTTTACTAAAATTTTGATCAATAATATGTTTTTTTTTATCAAAAAAATAGTTAATAATAATATGATTTTCTTTTTCTTTATGATTAAAATTAAAATATTTTATTAAATTTATTTGAAAAAAGAATCTAATAATTTTATTAATACGTATTTTTACAAAAGAAATATGAGCTTCTTTTATAAATATTTTTGTTTCCCAATTTAATATTAAACAACTTTGAATTAGTTGAATCTCAGTATTATTAAGAATTTCAACTTCTTCACCATCTTTGTAAAAAATATATTTAACAGTTTGAATTTTAACTGTTTGTTGTTCTTTTAAAAAATCTAGAAAAAAAGGTATTGGTAAATTTAAAGAATTCTCATTAGATGTTATTTTATATTCTATTGTTGGTCTAATAAAAAAAAAAGAATTTTCTTTGGAAAGTACAATCCATTCAAGATAAATCCAATTTTTAGCTCGAAATTGTTCAAAAATTTTTTCTCCAGGAGGTATTAAAATACCATTTTGTTTAAAGTTTTTTTGTTTTTCTTTAGGATAATATATACTTCCAGGTAGTATTTTTATTTCAAAGTTATTAGTTCTTTTTCTTATTTTGACAAAGCCTGTGACTTTACTAATAATAGTGGAAGTTATTTTTGTGCCTGCTTTAATAAAACTATTATTTTTTATTAAAATAGAAGAAAAAAGAGATTGATCTAAATTATATACTTCTTCAGGAAGAAAAAAAAAATTACCTTCTTTTATTATTTTATATCTTGATCTAGTATTCTTGTTTTTTGACTCTGCAAAAAAATCTTCTTTTTTATTAATAAAATCAACTCTGATAGTACCATATTTTATAATTCCTGAATTTTTTATTCTATATTTAGGATCATTAAAAATAGCAAAAATATCATTTTTTTTTAAGATGCCGTTTTTTGGTATTTTAAGAATAAATTGAAATATAGGTTTTTTTTCATATTTATTTTTTTTTCTATTAAAAAAAAAAAGATTTTTTTTTCTCTTTCTACTTATAAAAAAATTATAACTATATAAAATAATACTAGAATAAATCAAATTCCAAAAGTAATCTAAGAAATTTTCTTGATTTTTATAATAACTCAAAATTTTATTTGCAATCGGAAGTTTCTTATCTAATTTATCTTGATTGCGATAGAATGTAAAAAAAAATTCATTAAATTTTTCGAAATGCCCTGCTAATATCCAGATATGGCCCGTCATACATAAGAGATGAACATTACTATGTATATATTCAGATGCATGTTGAACTTTGGTACTCCAATGCATTTCTCCAGATAAATTTGAATAAATATGTTTTTGAACTTTTTCTTTAAAAGGAGATATTTTAGCACGAATTTCTGCAATAACTTGTTTTGATTCTACATATTGATTACTTTGAACTAAAAGCATACTTTGTGATGGAATAATCAAATTATGTAATTTTTTTTTACTTTTAATAATAACAGATAAATTATTATTACATATCCATGCAGGATGACCGTGGCGAGTACGTGTAGGATAAACTGAATCTCTATCAAATTGAATAATTCCGTTAAATGGTGTTCGTACATGCTCCGCAATATCACCTGTAAAAACTCCACCAGTATGAAACGTTCTTAATGTTAATTGAGTACCTGGTTCTCCAATTGATTGTCCCGCAATAATACCTACAGCTTCGCCTAATTCTATTAAATTGCCGTGAGTAAGACTCCATCCGTAGCATAATTGACAAATCCATAACATACTTTTACAAGTTAAAGGAGAACGTATAAAAATTGGTTTTTTTTTAATAGATATTAACGAAAGAGCCAGATCAATTGTAATGTCTTGATTACGAATAGCAATACATCTTTGATTTATATATATATTTTCTGCTAATATACGACCAATTAATTTTTGTTGATTATTATTTTTTTTATAAGTATCGCACCAAGGAGTTACAAAAATACCTTGAAAAGTGCCACAATCCACTTTTCGCACTACAATATGCTGAACTACTTCAACTAATCTACGTGTAAGATATCCAGCATCTGATGTTCGTACTGCCGTATCAACGACTCCTTTACGAGCGCCATAGCAAGAAATAATATATTCTGTTAATGATAATCCTTCACGAAAATTACTTTGAATAGGTAAATCAATAATTTGACCTTGAGGGTCTGACATTAAACCTCGCATACCTACTAACTGATGAACTTGTGATGTACTTCCCCGAGCTCCGGAAAAAGACATCATATGTACTGGATTTAATGGATCTGTCATTCGAAAATTAGGATTCATTTCTTGTTTTAAATATTCACTTGTTGCATACCATGTTTCAATCAATTGGCGCAATTTTTCTACTGCATGAACGTTTCCATAACGATAATTTTTTTCAGAAATATAACCTTGTTGTTCTGCATCTTGGATCAACCAACTTTTTGAAGGTGCTGTTAAAAGATCATCAATTCCTAACGAAATCGCGGCTTGAGTGGCTTGTTTAAAGCCTAGATTTTTAAGTTGATCTAGAATATGTGTTGTATATGTAATACCAAAGTGAGCAATTAATCTGCTGATAAACTGTTTTATGGCAGTTCTATCCATCACTTTATTATAAAAGAGCATTTTGGCTGGTTCTGCCATAATAAAAACCTCTTTATTGTCATAAACAGGATATACCATACCAATAGATTCAAGCCATTTATCTGACTTTTTTAAATTTCTATCTGTAGAAAAAATGAATATTATATAATTATTGCTGGTAAAGATTTATCTCGAAACCGCGAAGCTTTTAAAGTACCTTGAATAGCTTCTTCTATCTGTTGATTAAATATAACACGACCAACGGTTGTGCAAATATAAAAATGAATAATTCGTTCTTTTTTATTTTTTTTAAGTTGGTAATGTTCATAAATTTTAGAAAAAATACCAGAAGAGTTATATTGAATTTCAATAGGCTTTTCACGATTTATTGATGTAATTATTCGTAATTCTGTTTCCCATCGAAGCCATAAAGGACTGTGTAATTTAATTTTTTGTTGTTTTTGAGCTTTTATTACATCATCATAACTATAAAAATAAGGTGTTTTATTTAAAATAACTTTATTATTATGTTTATAAGGATGATTTTTGTTGCCATAAATACCTTGATAATTTTCAATTGTTAATATATAAAGTCCGAGAAGCATATCTTGACTTGGTACAGAAACAGGATCTCCTGTGGCAGGAGACAAAAGGTTTGTGTGAGAAAACATAAGTAATCGTGCTTCAGTCTGAGCTTCTAAAGATAATGGTATATGAACAGCCATTTGATCTCCGTCGAAATCTGCATTAAAACCCCCGCAGACTAATGGATGTAAACGAATAGCGCGACCTTTTATTAAAATAGGTTGAAATGCTTGTATGCCTAATCTATGTAAAGTAGGTGCTCGATTTAATAAGATAGGATGTCCTTGCATAATTTCTTGAAGTACTTTCCATATAATAGATTCTTTATTTTGAATCATACTTTTAGCTGCTCTTAGATTAGGAGCAAGATGTTGTCCAATTAAACCTCGAATAACAAAAGCTTGAAATAATTCTATTGCCATTTCTCGTGGTAATCCACATTGATGTAATGGAAGAGATGGGCCAACTATAATAACAGATCGTCCTGAATAATCAACTCGTTTTCCGAGTAAATTTTCACGAAAGCGTCCTTCTTTTCCTTCAATAACGTCAGAAAAAGATTTATAAGGTCTATTATGACTATCTTTCATAGGTTGTCCACGAATACCATTATCGATAAGTGCATCTACAGCTTCTTGTACTAATCTGGTTTGGCAAACAACTAAACCTCCTGGTGTAGAGCCGCTTCTAGCCGAAAAATCAATGAGAGTATTATTTCGATAAATAACTCTTCGATATAATTCATTTAGATCAGAAGTAATTAATTCGCCTTCGCCTAATTCAATCATAGGCCGTAATTCAGGTGGAAGAACTGGTAAAAAAGATAAAACCATCCACTCTGGTTTTATATCCGTTTGAAGGAATTGTTTTGCTAATTTTATACGTCTCACTAAAAGATCTTTTCTTCTTTGAATTTTTCGATCTTCCCATTCATTTCCTGTAGACTTTTGTTCGACTAATTCTTTCCATTCTAAATATGCATAATCTATAACTACTTGGAGATCTATATTACTTAATTGTTTTTTAATAGCGTCACCCCCAGTAGCTATTTCTCTAATCTGAAATGCTTCAAATCCACGTGAAGAAAAAAAACGAGGAAATATGTCTCTCCAAGATTGATCTTCATATTTAAATAAACCTCGTAATTTTAATAAAGTAGGTTTTTTTAAAATGGGTCTAGCAAGAAAAAGATTGGGATAGGTTTTTTTCTTTCTTCTAATTTCCCCCCCTAAGAATCGGACATGAAAATTTTTTTTCATCCGGCTCAAATAGCATTAAATTTATTTTAATAATAATAGAATTTTTAGTGTTATTATAATAAAAATATAAATCCTATATATATTTATTTGTTTTAATATATTAATAATAATATATAGATATTTATACTTTTTTACATGTAAATTTTATTTTTTTATATAAAATTTATATAAAATTAATAATTTATTATTAATTTATTACTATTTATTACTCAAGTTCTATTATAATTTTCAATTAAAATTTTATTTTTGAGTAATCTTACTTTCTTTAAATGATATATTTTCTTACAAAAATACCTCCAATGTTTTTAAGATTAATAAGAAATTATCTTGTTTATATATATCTATTTTGATGATCCTTTAGGTTTTCGTTCTATTTCGATGGGTATAATATTATTTAGCGTATATATACGATGAATAAACTGCAATATCCATTATAAATAAATATAGTAATAATTTTTTTTACTAAATTTTATTTTTTTACGAAATCTCTAAATAACGAAAAAAAATATTTATATAAAATACATAAAAATAATAAATATTTATATATTATATATATATATGTAAATAGAAACCCTAGATCAAGTACTTTAAATTTTTTTTTTTTTGAGTTTTATGTTACTTTTTTTAAGAAACATATCAAAACTAGCGATATCCTTATAATAAATAAAATAGGATAACAGTTTTAATTAAATCTGTATAATTAGGTTTAATAAACAAGTCACACATCGCAATATACTAGACTTTCTAATTCTTTAAGAGGTTTAGCTAAAAGATTTGCAATATAACTAGGTAAGCGCTTTAAATACCATACATGTGTTACGGAACAAGCTAATTTAATGTAGCCCATTCGATATCTGCGAACACGTGATTCAATAAATTCAACGCCACATTGTTCACAAAATTTTGTATATTTCTCAATTGTTTGATATTTTCCACAGGCGCAAAGTCCACTTTTAATAGGACCAAAAATACGTTCACAAAATAATCCATCTTTTTCAGGTTTATGTGTTTTATAATGTAAAGTATATGGTTTTGTTACTTGCCCGACAAGTTCTCCATTAGGTAAAATTCTTTCAGCCCAACTGCGTATTTGTTCAGAAGAAGCTAATCGAATTTGAAGATGTTGATATTTTTCTCGATGAATCATAAAATTTAAATTTATTTTTTCTATTAAACGTCTTTAACATTTATATTTAAGTTTTTTTCAAATATAACGGAATGATCCAATTCTAACGATAAAGATCGTAATTCTCGAACAAGTAATCGAAAGGATTCTGGAGCAGTGCTAGGTTTAGGTATTGGCTCTCCCGTGATAATAGCCCCAAGTACTTCATAGCGAGCATGTATATGATCAGATTTAATAGTAAGCATTTCTTGTAAAATATAAGCAACACCAAATCCTTCTAAAGCCCAGACTTCCATTTCTCCTACTCTTTGTCCCCCACGTCTGGATCTTCCTCTAAGAGGTTGTTGAGTAACAAGTGCATAAGGTCCACTAGAGCGTGCGTGAATTTTATCGTCAACTTGATGAATCAATTTTAGCATATAAGCTTTTCCTACTGTAACAGATTGTTCAAATATTTCTCCAGTTCTTCCATCTATTAAACGACTTTTTCCAGGATTTTCAGTTTCAAATAACCAAGGGTTTCCTGTTTTCGTACTTGCTTTATAAAGTTCTGAAAACACTAATTTTCTCGAAGCTTCTCGTTCATATCTTTCATCAAAAGGGGTTATTCGATAATGTTTTTTTAAGAAATGTCCTGCTAAACCAAGTAAGCATTCAAAAATTTGTCCTACATTCATTCGCGAAGGTACTCCTAAGGGACTTAATACCATATCAACCGGTGTGCCATCTTGTAAATATGGCATATCTTGTCTAGGTAAAATTTTCGAAATAATACCTTTATTACCATGTCTTCCAGCTACTTTATCCCCTACCTGTATTTTTCGCTTCTGTGCTATATAAACATGTATTATTTTTTCGTAATTACTAGAATTTTCTTTTTTAGAAATCCATTGTACATCAATAACTCGTCCTTTTCCGCCTGAAGGAACTTTAAGACAAGTTTCTTTTGCAGTAGCTACTTGAATACCAAATATAGCTTGTAATAATTTTCCTTCTGGAGCACGTAATGATTCTTCTGTTTCCTGAGGTGTTAATTTTCCCACTAAAACATCTCCTGTTTCTACCCATGATCCTAATAATACAAGCCCATTTTTATCTAAATGACGAAGTACACTATTTTCTAAATGAGGTATTTCTTTAGTAATTTTTTCAGGACCTTGACTCGTAGTGCGAGATTTAATTTCATATCTTTCAATATGAATTGATGTATAAATATCTTCATATATTAGACGTTCGTTAATAAGTATTGCGTCTTCAAAATTATATCCTTCCCATGGCATATATGCTACTAAAATATTTTTTCCTAAAGCTAATTCTCCTTTTAAAGTTGCTGCACCATCTGCTAAAATTTGTCCTTTTTTCAAAAAATTTTGTCGAGTAACTTGTATTTTTTGATGCATACAAGTACTATTATTTGAGCGCTGATATATTGTTAAAAATGTAGTTGTTTTTTTTTTATTAATATCAATCAAATTTATTTTTTTACTATCAGTATATAGAATCTTTCCACTTTGTTTTGCAATCACGACACTTCCAGAATCAAGAGCTGCTTGACTTTCTAAACCTGTTCCTACAATACATTTTTCAAGTTTTATAAGTGGAACCGCTTGACGTTGCATATTAGATCCCATTAAAGCACGATTTGCATCATTATGTTCTAAAAAAGGAATTAAAGAAGCGCCAACAGAAAAATATTGTAAAGGATAAATACTTCGAAGATGTATTTGTTCCCAAGCAATAGCTAAAAATTCTTGTCGATATCGAGCTGGAGTTATTTGTATTTTTTGTGTATCTTGATCTAAAGCCAAACAATTTCCGGTAGCTATTCGATAATATTCGTCCTCTCCGGCAGATAAATAAATAACTTTTTCTTCTTTGGAAAATTTAGATATTTTATAAAAAGGACTTTCTAAAGATCCCCAATGATTGACTTTTGCATGAATTGCTAATGATGCAATAAGTCCGGCATTCATACCTTCAGATGTTTCAATAGGACAAATACGTCCATAATGACTAAAATGAATATCTCGTACTTGAAAACTAGCTGTTCGTCGTGTTAATCCTCCAGGACCTAAAGAGCTTAATCTTCGTTTATGAACTATTTCTGTTAATGGGTTAGTTTGATCTAGAAATTGAGATAGAGGATGTGATCCGAAAAATTCTTTAAAAGTAGCTATTAATGGAGTTGGAGTAATTAAACTTTTAGGACTAGGTAAACGTTTTCGTTTAGTTGCTCCACGTAAAATTTGTCGTACTGAATTTTCCAAACGTGTTAATGCCAATTTTAATTGATCTTGTAATAAATCTGCTACGGAGCGAATACGACGATTTTTTAAATGGTCTATATCATCAAGTGTACCAATACCAAATTTTATTTTTATCAAATAATCTATAGCAGCTAAAATATCTTGTGGTAATAAAAAATATTCATTTTCAGGTATGTTAAGATTAAGTTTTTTATTCAAATTTAATCGACCAATTTTTCCTAATTCACATCTTTGCTGAAAAAATTTTTTTTGTAATTCTTTACGTATAGATTCCGAAAATACAATATCTCCGCCTATACAATATAATTGTTTATAAAGCTCTACTATAGCATCCTCAGTAGATTGAGGCTGTTCTTTTTTTTTTTTTTTTTTTAGGACGTCTAAAAAAATTTTTGGAGAACAAACACTGTCCAAAACCTGTTTTATGGTTAGACCCATGGCTAGTAATAAAACTAAAATAGAAACTTTTCGTTTTTTACTTATACGAGCCCAAATTCTCGTTTTGCTATCAATTTCTAATTTTAATCTTCCTCCCCAATCGGAAATAATTGTACTTGTATATATAGAAATTCCGTTATGATCTAGTTCTGAATTATAATAAATACCTGGACTTCTTAAGATTTGATTAATAATTACTCTCGCAACACCATTAACTACAAAAGTACCTTGAGAATTCATTAAAGGAATACTTCCAATAAATACAGTTTGTTTTTGTGTATTTTTTTTTCTTTCTTGAGCTAATTGAGTTGGTACATATAAATCTGAGGAATATGTATTTGATTGATATACAGCATCTCTTTCTTTTATTAAAGGTTCTGCTAATTTGTATTCTTTATCTAATAATCGGAATTCAAATTCATTATCTGCATCTTTAATTTTAGGAAAATAACTAAGTTCTTCAATTAAACCTTTATAAATAAAACGATGAAATCCTTCAAATTGTATTTTTCCAAATTCAGGGAGTACAAAAATTTCCGTAGTTTTTTTTTCCTCTAAAATAGTGTTAGAGTTTGTTTTATAATAACAAATCTAATTATTTTTATTTTATATCCAATTGCATAAAAAAAAATATTTTTGTTAAGCTTTTCTATTTTATTATAATTTTTCATCATGTTAAATATTTTTTATTTAAAATTAAAAAAAAAAGATACTTGATTAAAAATTAATTAAGTTTTATAATAATATAGTTTATTATTAATAAATTAAAAAATTCTAGTAATAAAAAAAAAACTTATACAATTTTTACCAAAACTTTTATTTGGAAAAAAAGGCGATATGGCCAAGTGGTAAGGCAGAGGACTGCAAATCCTCTATCCCCAGTTCGAATCTGGGTGTCGCCTTAATAATATAAACAAAATATAAAAAAGATTTGGATTATCTATTATGTCATATTTTAAATAAAAAAAGGTATTGCTCTATATTTTGATATAGCCTATTACTTTCTTTTCTATTTAAATCTATCATTAATAGACAACCCTAATATTAAGAATAAATCAAATGAGAAAAAAAAGCAAGTGTTATTATAAAAAATAATAATTAATAAAAATAGTTATATATATATTTATAAGGTAGAGATATAAATTGAGATTAAAAAGATTATAAAAAATAAAGGAATATTTATTAACTAAATAGAAATTTAGATTTAACATTCATAAAAATATATATATAGTAATTAATATTATTTTTAGTGTTATAAGGATAAAAAGATAATTTTTGTATTTTTTTTTTTTACTTTTAATCTGGGGAGAAAATAAAGTAAATTAAAAAATCCGATTGAAAAATGAATTAGTTAAAAATGAATTAGTTTAATATTTTTTATTTTTAATATTAAAAATAAAAAATATTAAACTAATTAGATTATATTATTTAAATTGTATAAGAAATAAAAAAAGTATAATCAATTTTTTCCCATCCTTTATAAATTTTTTTTTTTAATTTCATTTTTTTATAAGTTGTATTTTCTTTTAAATCTTTTTTTTCTAAAATAAAGGGATTCTCTTTTTCTTTAGAAAAAATTGTAAAATTAATCTTATTATTACGTAAATATAAACTTTCCGCTATAAAAAAAATAGCTGTTCCACTTAAAAGTATTTGTGATAATAAAAGAATTGGATCTAAACGCCAACCTTGAAAAATAAGAATTCCTCCACATAATAAGCCAATAGATGAAAAAAAAGAATCATAATATTGAGATAGGTTAATGTTTTTATTTAATTACATGTCCCTCTCTAAAAACCATATATGATATGTTAATTTCTTTATGGCTTAAGCATTAAAATAAAAAATTTTTAAATTTTAAATACTCTAAATCCAAGTAAGTATGTAAGTGTAAAAAAACAATTTTAAACAAAAACTTTTTGGATTGTCTTTTACCTATTTAAAATAATTAAAAAAAAAACAGGTTTATTTTATTCGTACTTAGTTAATTAAAAAAAATATTTGTAACATTAATGTTACAAATATTTTAATAATATCGTTAGGTTCATTTATTATTTCGTGGATTAAATTATTTTATTTCTAGAGAAACAAAAAATTAATTAAATAAAAACTTTATATAATATATAACAGACCTTTTTTTTTTTTATTTTTTATATAATTATAATTCCATTTTAATTTTAAGATTTAAATATGTTTGCGGAATGTTAAAAAAATAAGTTAAAATTTAACCATAGATTTTTTTTAGATAAATTAAAATTTTTTTTTCAAGTTTTTTATTTATTATTATTAATAAATAAATTGAAATTTTAGAATTTATTTAAGTACATTCTAAATCACACCTCTAGATACATTAAGTTCCCTTATTCGAAGGGCATATAAAAGTATACCTACTATAATAAGGCCTATTCCTACTATAGTGCTAGGACCTAATTCTATATGAATCATATAATAATAAATAAATGAAAAATAATAAATAAATAAAATTAAAAAAACTAAAAAAATTATGTATAATTTTTTTAGTTTTTTTAACTTAAATTTTAATATTGTAAAAAACTACATATTTAAATAAAAATACAATATTATTTGATAAATCCAAGATTCTTAATAATTGAAAAAAAAAATTCTTATTAATTACCCTGACTAACGGTTTGTACATAAAGAATTAATAAAAAAGCTGTAGGGATTAAAATGAACAATGCAGTAGCAATAAATGCAAGAATGTTTACTTCCATATGTTTATTATATTAGTGTTTAGTTTACAATACTAAAAAATATCATCTGATTTTTATTTATAATTTTTTATATTTTTTTTATATCAGTATAATTATTATATTAATAATATTAATAAAAATATTTTAAATAAAATAAATATTATTTTTTTTTTGAGTTTAATAAAATCATCGATATCAAATAAATAGTATAACATAAGATTATTTTTTTTATTATTATTAAAAAAATACTGCCTTGAAGAGGACTCGAACCTCCACGCTTTAAAGCATAAGATTTTGAGTCTTACGTGTCTACCATTTCACCATCAAGGCTTGTGAGAAAAAAATTATTATATTTAATTAATTATTATATAATAATAAAAATAAAAAATTTAATTTTAATTTGTTTTTTTATTTATGCTATACATATAGCATAAATAAAAAAACAAATTAAAATTTTTACTAATAAAAGAAAAATATTTAATAATAAAAAAAAATATATATTAAATATGTGTAAAACTACTTAAATTCAAATTAGTTTGGAGTAGATTAATAATAGGATTCATAAATATTCCTAAAAACATAGAAGCAATTACACAAATCATTATACTAATTTCAATTGAATTTTTGTAAAAGATAAAAAAAGAAAATCCAGTATATGTTTGTATATAAGAAGTAATTTCTTTATTTTCCGCAGTAATTAATAATTTAACTATTTTTAAATAATAATATATAGAAATAATACTTGTGAAAAGCCCTATAAAAACTAGAAAATATAATCCATCTTTCCATGCGCACCAAAATAAATAAAGTTTTCCAAAAAAACCGGATAATGGGGGGATACCTCCTAAAGATAACAAACATAAAGCAAGAGAAAATGTTAATAAAGGATCTTTTAGAATTAATCCACTATAATCTCGAATATTATCTGTTCCTGTACGTAATCCGAATAATATAATACAAGCAAAAGTTCCTAAATTCATAAATATATAAAATAGTAAATAAACTATCATACTTGTATATCCATTGAAATCCCCAATAATTATTCCAATCATTAAATACCCAATTTGACTTATTGAAGAATATGCAAGCATACGTTTCATACTTGTTTGAGTAATAGCTACTGAATTACCTAATATCATACTGCAAATAGCTAATATTTCTAGAATGAAATGCCATTGGTTAAAAAGAAAGGGAAAAACAATATTCAAAAGACGAGCTAATAAAGCTAAACCTGCTATTTTTGAAGCAACCGAAAGAAAAGCAACGACTGGGGTAGGGGAGTTAGAATCGAAACGAAGATTACTCATTCTTTTCTCTCATTCAAAACTGTGCATGAAATTTTTATTTCACACAGCTCCTAAGTAATAGTCTAAATTTAGATTACTTTCCTCGTGTATGCATATAAAATTTTGAAAATTAAATATATAATTTTATTAAAATTAAACTTTACGAGGAATCCTGTTTTAGTTATTTTTTTCAATCTCAAAATTTCAATTACTTTTGTTATTGAATAATTGAATAAAAAAAAAAATCTAAATTTTTTCGTTTTAATAGTCATGAATTTTTTATTTTAGGGCTTTTTTTCAAATGAATATGTATACTACACTTTATAATCCTTGAAGGAAAAAAGATTACTGAATAATATTTTTAAATACTTAAAAATTTTAATTTATTTTATTTATACCATTTTTTTTTTTTCAAATTACCCCTAATAATCAACTTATTTTTTTTTTATTATTTTAACTTTGTTTTATTCTAGATTTAATTTAAATTTATTAAAAAAATTTTTATTTAATAAAAGTTATGTTTTATTTTGAGTGAAAATAATAATTTTTTGTTATTTTGCATGTCTATAAAATATATATAAATATCATAAACATAATAAAAAATTATGTTTTTTATTTATAGAAAACGAATCACACTCCTTCATATACATCGGGAGTCCATTGATGAAAAGGTACTAAAGAAAGTTTAAATCCAATTCCTGCAATAATAAATATAAGTCCAAGTAAAATTCCTGAAGAATTGTACATTTCTGTATTTATAAGTCCATCCGCTATTTTTTGAAGTTGAAATTCTCCTGCTGATAAGCCATATAACCAAGAAAAACCATAAATTAAAATAGATGAACTTGTTCCACCTATAAGTAAATATTTCATAACAGCTTCGTTAGATCGAACATCTTTTTTAGTATAACCAGATAATAAATATGAACATAAACTTAAACATTCTAGAGATACAAAAATAGTAATTAGATCGTTAGCGCCACATAAAAACATTCCTCCTATAGTTGCTGTTAATATGAAAATAAGAAATTCCGTTATTGATAATTTTGTACATTCAATAAAATCGATAGATAAAGGAATACATAATATTGAACATAAAGCTAGAAAAATTTGAAATATTTTATTAAAATTATCATCTTGAAAATTACCTGAAAAACTAATAGTGGATTCTTTTTGTAATTGGAAAAGTAAAACAATAATACTTAATGATAAACTTAACAAAGAAATATAAAATAATAAAGATTTATTTTTTATTTCTAAAATTAAATCTAATATTAAAATAATTATTAAGGAAAAAATAAGAATGCATTCGGGCAAAATAGTACTTGCATAAAAAAAAGAAAGATCAAATTCTAAGTCCATAAAAATTTTCTCGATATGTAAAAAAATTTTAGTATTTGTATATTTTGTAAACTAAGTTATTAGTAAAAATTACTAGAATTTTTACTAATAACTTAGTTTACAAAATATTAATTTTTTTTTTAAAAGTTATGTATATTCTTTTTTTTTTTTATTTTCCAAGAAAATACATTTTTTTTATTCTTAGAAAAAATCAACGAAAATGAGCAAAAGCTCTATTAGCTTCAGCCATTCTATGAGTTTCTTCTTTCTTGCGTATTGCATCTCCATTATCTCTAGCAGCATCTATTAATTCATAACTTGATTTAAAAGCCATATTTCGACCTGAACGCTTTCTAGATGCTCCTAATAACCAACGAATAGCAAGAGCTTTTCCTTGTGCAGATTTTATTTCAATTGGTACTTGATAAGTCGATCCACCTAAACGTCTTGCTTTCACTGTTACATTAGGAGTTACTCTACGTATAGCTTGACGTAAAACTGATAGTGGATTTTTTTTTGTTTTTTGTTTAATATTTTTCATTGCTTTATAAAGAATTTGGTAAGCTAATGATTTTTTTCCATGTTTAATAATTCGATTAACCATCATATTTACTAATCGATTACGGTAAATTGGATCAGATTTTCCTGTTTTTTTTTCTATAGTACTGCGACGTGACATAATATTAAAAAATAATTAAATAATTTATTAAAATAAAAAAAAATTAAATAGTTTATTTTGGCTTTTTTACTCCATATTGTAGGGTAGATTAATTAAAAGTATTAAAAATCTCCCTTCAAACCGTATGTACAACTTTTATTGTATACGGCTTTCGATATTAAAAATTAAAAAAATACATATATATTTTTTTAATTTTTAATGCTTACTCATTTTAAATTGAGTATCCGTTTTCTTTTTTCAGAAAATCCTGTATTTTATTAATTTTACGGTAAAATCTTTAGGTTTAAAAAAAAAATAAAAAAATAAATTTATGTTAATTTTTTAGTTTTTGTTTTTTCCTTTAACTTGTTCTAAAAAAGTTAAAGTTATTCTATTTTTTATTAAAAATAAGTTAGGGAATACTTTTCTATTTAATAAATAAACCTTAGATATTTGAATATTTAATTTGTTCTAGCCTGCTTTAGTCCTTTACAATATTTCTATTTTATAGTTAGCTATATTTACATGTTTTAACAATTAACATGGTATTAATTTATAATACAAGTATTAAAATAATAATATACAACGCACTAGAACGCCCTTGTTGACGATCTTTTACTCCTACAGCATCAAGAGTTCCTCTAACAATATGATA